TTAAAAAAAATGTATTTTCTTGAGAAATAAAAAAAATATACATAACTTTTTAAAAAAGATTAATATTTTAGAAACAATTTATTAGTAAAAATTATTACAATTTTCACTAATAAATTGTTTCTAAAATATACAAATACTAGAATTTTGTTACATATCGAGAAAATTTTTATGAACTTAGAATTTGACCTTTCTTTTTTTTATGCAAGTACTATTTTGCCCGAATGCATTCTTATTTTTTTCTTAATACTTATTTTAATATTAGATTCAATCTTAGAAATAAAAAATAAATCTTTATTATTTTATATTTCTTTATTAGGTTTATCATTAAGTATTATTATTTTATTCTTCCAATTACAAGAAGAACCAACTATTAGTTTTTCAGGTAATTTTCAAGATGATAACTTTAACAGAATATTTCGAATTTTCCTAGTTTTATGTTCAATATTATGTATTTCTTTATCTATTGATTTCATTAAATGTACAAAATTATCAATCACGGAATTTCTTATTTTTATATTGACAGCAACCATCGGAGGAATGTTTTTATGTGGCGCTAATGATTTAATTACTATTTTTGTGTCTCTAGAATGCTTAAGTTTATGTTCATATCTATTATCTGGTTATACTAAAAAAGATGTTCGATCTAACGAAGCTGTTATGAAATATTTACTTATAGGTGGAACGAGTTCATCTATTTTAGTTTACGGTTTTTCTTGGTTATATGGCTCATCAGGAGGAGAATCTCAACTTCAAAAAATAGCGAATGGACTTATAGATACAGAAATGTACAATTCTTCAGGAAATTTAGTTGGACTTGTATCTATTATTGCGGGAATTGGCTTTAAACTTTCCCTAGTACCTTTTCATCAATGGACCCCCGATGTATATGAAGGAGTGTGATTCGTTTCCTATAAATAAAAAAACAAAAAATTTTATTGTTTCTACAATATTTATAAATTTTTTCTAGACATGCAAAATAAAAACAATTATTATTTTCACTTAAAATAAAACATAACTTTTATTAAATAAATTTTTTTTTAATAAATTGAAATCAAATCTGAAATAAAGCAAAGTTAAATTAATAAAAATAAGATAAGTTGATTATTAAGGGTGATTAAACAGAAGAAAATGGTATAAATGAAACAAACTAAAATTAAAAATTTTAAGTATTAAAAAAATAAATATTATTCAATAATCTTTTTCCTTCGAGGATTATGAGTGTAATATACGTATCCATTAAAGAAGAAAAAAACCCTAAAATAAAAAATTAATGTCTATTAAAACGAAAAAATTTAGATTATTTTTTTTATTAAACTTTATCAAAAGAATTTTTATTCAATAACAAAAAAATTTCAAATTTAAGGTTAAAAAAAATAACTAAAACAGGATTCCTCGTAAAGTTCAATTTTAATAAAAATTTAATATTTAATTTTAAGTTTTTTTATATACATACACGAGAAAAGTAATATAAATTTAGATTATTACTTAGGAGCTGTGTGAAATAAAAATTTCATGCACAGTTTTGAATGAGAGAAAAGAATGAGTAATCTTCGTTTCGATTCTAACTCCCCTACCCCAGTCGTTGCCTTTCTTTCAGTTGCTTCAAAAATAGCAGGTTCAGCTTCACTAGCTCGTCCCTTTAACATCGTCTTTCCCTCTCTTTCCAACCAATGGCATTTTCTTCTAGAAATATTAGCTATTTGGAGTATGATATTAGGAAATTTAGTAGCGATTACTCAAACAAGTATGAAGCGTATGCTTGCATATTCTTCAATAAGTCAAATTGGATATTTAATGATTGGAATAATTGTTGGAGATTTTAATGGATATACAAGTATGATAGTTTATTTACTATTTTATATATTTATGAATTTAGGAACTTTTGCTTGCATTCTATTATTTGGATCACGTACAGGAACAGATAATATTCGAGATTATAGTGGACTAATTTTAAAAGATCCTTTATTAGCATTTTCTCTTTCTTTATGTCCATTATCTTTGGGAGGTATTCCCCCATTATCGGGGTTTTTTGGAAAACTTTATTTATTTTGGTGCGCATGGAAAAATGGTTTATATTTTTTAGTTTTTATAGGCCTTTTTACAAGTATTATTTCTATATATTATTATCTAAAAATCGTTAAATTATTAATTGCTACAGAAACTAAAGAAGTTACTTCTTATATACAAATGTATACAGAGTTTTCTTTTTTTAGTTTCCACAAAAATTCAATTGAAATTAGTATAATTATTTGTGTAATTGCTTCTATGTTTTTAGGAATATTTATAAATCCGATTATTAATATACTTCAAAATAATTTGAATTTAAGTAGTTTTACAAATATTTAATATATATATTTTTTTTTTCAATTATTAAATATTTTTATGCTACTAGTAAAATTTTAATTTGTTTTTTTAGTTATGCTATAAATATAGCATAACTAAAAAAACAAATTAAAATTAGATTTTTTCTTTTTATTATTATAATATAAAATATTGAATATTAGAATAATTCTTTGTTTATAGGCCTTGATGGTGAAATGGTAGACACATAAGACTCAAAATCTTATGCTTTAAAGCGTGGAGGTTCGAATCCTCTTCAAGGCAACCTTTTTTTTATAATAAAAAAATAATCTTATGTTATACTATTTATTTGATATCAATGATTTTGTTAAACTATCATATTTATCTTATTCAAAATATTTTGATTAATATTATTGATCTAATGATTAGACGGATAATAAATAAATATAAAAAATTAGAAATCAAAATCAGATGATATTTTTTAGTATTGTAAACTAGACACTAATATAATAAACATATGGAAGTAAACATTCTTGCATTTATTGCTACTGCATTGTTCATTTTGATCCCTACAGCTTTTTTACCAATTCTTTATGTACAAACCGTTAGTCAGGGTAGTTAATACATCTTTTTCAATTATTAAGAATTTTGGATTTATCAAATAATATTGTATTTTTATTTAAATATTTAGTTTTTTACAATATTAAAATTTAAGTTAAAAAAACTAAAAAAATTATATATAATTTTTTTAGTTTTTTTAATTTCATTTATTTATTATTTATTATTATCATTATATGATTCATATAGAATTAGGTCCTAGCACTATAGTAGGAATAGGGCTTATTATAGTAGGTATACTTTTATATGCCCTTCGAATAAGGGAACTTAATGTATCTAGAGGTGTGATTTAGAACGTACTTAAATAAATTATAAAATTTCAATTTATTTGTTAATAATAACAAATATAAAACTTGAAAAAAAAAAATTTAATTTATTCTATGGTTAAAATTTAACTTATTTTTCTAAAATTTCGTAAACATATTTAAATATTAAAATTAAAATCGAATTCTAATTAGATAAAAAAACAAGATATTAAATATTTTCGAGAATATATTACATCTTTATTTAATTAATTTTTTATTTCTCTAGAAATAAAATAATTTAATCCACGAAATCGTAAATGAACCTAAAGATATTAAAATATGTTTTTTTTATTAACTAAGTACAACTAAAATAAACCTGTTTTCGAAAATGGATTTAAACAGGTAAAAGACAATCCAAAAAGTTTATTTTCAAAATTATTTTTACACTTACTTGGATCTAGAGTATTTAAATTTTTTTTTTTTTATTTTAATTTAATGCTTAAGCCATAAAGAAATTAACATATCATATATGGTTTTTAGAGGGGGGCATGTAATTAAAATAAAAACATTAACCTATCTCAATATTATGATTCTTTTTTTTCATCCATTGGATTATTATGTGGAGGAATTCTTATTTTTCAAGGTTGGCGTTTAGATCCCATTCTTTTATTATCACAAATACTTTTAAGTGGAACAGCTATTTTTTTTATAGCGGAAAGTTTATATTTACGTAATAATAAATTTAATTTTACAACTTTTTCGAAAAAAAAAAATAATTTTTTTATTTTAGAAAAAAAAATTCTGAAAGAAAATATTAATTATAAAAAGATGAGATTAGAGAAAAAAATGTATAAAGGATGGGAAAAAGTGGATTATACTTTTTTTCTTTCTTATACAATGTAAATAATATAATCTAATTAGTTTAATGTTTTTTATTTTTAATACTAAAAATAAAAAACATTAAACTAATTAATTTTTCAGTATTTTTTTTATAATATGTTTTTTTTTTTTTTTCAGAATTAAAAAGAAACAAAAATATAAATATTATCATTATCGAACTCAAAATAATATTAATTACTTATATATTTTTATAAATCCTATAATTAAATTGATACAAATAATATTTATTAAACAAATAAAATTCTATTTTTTATAGTTTTTTTGATAGAAATTTATATATATATTTTATAAATATATCTACTTGTTTTATCAATTCTTATAACTTTATAATAATACTTGCTTTTTTTTATCATTTGATTTATTCTTAATATTAGGGTTGTCTATTAATGATGAATTTGAATAAAAAAAAAGTACTAGACTATATTAAAATATAGAGCAATATCTTTTTTATTTAAAATATGACATAATAGACAATCCAAATCTTTTTTTATATTTTGTTTATATTATTAAGGCGACACCCAGATTCGAACTGGGGGTAAAGGATTTGCAGTCCTCTGCCTTACCACTTGGCCATATCGCCTTCTTCAAGTTTTGGTAAAAATGGTAGAATTTTCTTCTAATTACTACAATTTTCTAATTTATTAATAACAAGCTATATTATTATTATAAAACTTAATTATTTTTTAATCAAGTCTTTTTTTTCTATTTGATATAAAAAAATATTTGACATAATGAAAAAAAATAATAAAATAAAAAAGCTTAATAACATTATTTTTTTATGCGATTTGATAGAAAATTTTTAAAATTAAATTTGATATTCTAAAACAAACTCTAACATTATTTAGAGGAAGAAAAAACTACGGAAATTTTTGTACTCCCTGAATTTGGAAAAATACAATTTGAAGGATTTCATCGTTTTATTTATAAAGGTCTAATTGAAGAACTTGGTTATTCTCCGAAAATTAAAGATGCAGATCAAGAATTTGAATTCCGATTATTGGATAAAGAATACAAATTAGCAGAACCTGTAACAAGAGAAAGAGATGCTGTATATCAATCAAGTACGTATTCTTCAGACTTATACGTACCCGCTCAATTAACTCAGAGAAAAAAAGGAAAAACACAAAAACAAACTATATTTATTGGAAGTATTCCTTTAATGAATTCTCAAGGCACCTTTGTGGTTAATGGTGTTGCGAGAGTAATAATCAATCAAATTTTAAGAAGTCCAGGTATTTATTATAATTCAGAACTAGATCATAACGGAGTTTATATATATACAAGTACAATTATCTCTGATTGGGGCGGAAGGCTAAAATTAGAAATTGATAGCAAAACTAGAATTTGGGCTCGTATAAGTAAAAAACGAAAAGTTTCAATTTTAGTTTTATTACTAGCCATGGGTCTAACTATAAAACAAATTTTAGACAGTGTTTGTTTTCCAAAATTTTTCTTAGATGCTCTGAGAAAGAAAAAAAGAAAAGAACAACCTCAATCTACTGAAGATGCTATAGTAGAACTTTATAGACAACTATATTGTATAGGCGGAGATCTTATATTTTCCGAATCTATACGTAAGGAATTACAAAAAAAATTTTTTCAACAAAGATGTGAATTAGGACAAATTGGTCGATTAAATTTAAATAAAAAACTTAATCTTAGTGTACCTGAAAATGAATATTTTTTATTACCACAAGATATTTTAGCTGCTATAGATTATTTAATAAAAATAAAGTTTGGTATTGGTACACTTGATGATATAGATCATTTAAAAAACCGTCGTATTCGCTCCGTAGCAGATTCATCACAAGATCAATTGAAATTGGCATTAACACGGTTGGAAAATTCGGTACGACAGATTATACGCGGAGCAACTAAGCGAAAACGCTTACCTAGTCCTAAAACTTTGATTACTCCAACTCCATTAATAGCTACTTTCAAAGAATTTTTTGGCTCACACCCTTTATCGCAATTTCCAGATCAGACTAATCCATTGACAGAAATAGTTCATAAACGAAGATTGAGCTCATTAGGTCCTGGGGGATTAACACGACGAACAGCTAGCTTTCAAGTACGAGATATTCATTTTAGTCATTATGGACGTATTTGTCCTATCGAAACATCTGAAGGTATGAATGCGGGACTTATTGCATCATTAGCGATCCATGCAAAAGTAAATAATTGGGGATCTCTAGAAAGTCCCTTTTATAAAATATCTAAAATTTCCAAAGAAGAAAAAGTTATTTATTTATCTGCTGGACAAGACGAATATTACCGAATAGCTACCGGAAATTGCTTAGCTTTGGATCAAGATACACAAAAAATACAAATAACTCCAGCTCGATATCGACAAGAATTTTTAGCTATTGCTTGGGAACAAATTCATCTTCGAAGTATTTATCCGTTACAATATTTTTCTGTTGGAGCTTCTTTAATTCCGTTTTTGGAACATAATGATGCAAATCGTGCTTTAATGGGATCTAATATGCAACGTCAAGCAGTTCCACTTATAAAACCTGAAAAATGCATTGTAGGAACAGGTTTAGAAAGCCAAGCAGCTTTAGATTCTGGAAGTGTAGCTATCGCGAAACAAAGTGGAAAAATTTTATATACTGACGGTAAAAAAATAAATTTGATTGATACTAATAAAAAAAAAAAAATAAATAAAATTTTAACAACATATCAACGTTCAAATAATAGTACTTGTATGCATCAAAATATACAAGTTATTCAACAAACTTTTTTGAAAAAAGGGCAAATTTTGGCAGATGGCGCAGCAACTCTAAAAGGAGAATTAGCTTTAGGAAAAAACATTTTAGTAGCATATATGCCATGGGAAGGGTATAATTTTGAAGACGCGATACTTATTAGCGAACGTCTAATATATGAAGATATTTATACATCAATTCATATTGAAAGATATGAAATTAAATCTCGCACTACAAGTCAAGGCCCTGAAAAGATTACTAAAGAAATACCTCATTTGGAAAATAGTGTACTGCGTCATTTAGATAAAAATGGACTTGTATTACCCGGATCATGGGTAGAAGCAGGCGATGTTTTAGTAGGAAAATTAGCACCTCAAGAAACAGAAGAATCATTACGTGCTCCAGAAGGAAAATTATTACAAGCTATATTTGGTATCCAAATAGCTACTGCAAAAGAAACTTGTCTTAAAGTTCCTTTAGGTGGAAAAGGACGGGTTATTGATGTACGATGGATTTCTAAAAAAGAAAATTCTAGTAATTACGAAAAAATTATACATGTTTACATAGCACAGAAACGGAAAATCCAAGTAGGAGATAAGGTAGCTGGGAGACATGGTAACAAAGGTATTATCTCAAAAATTTTACCTAGACAAGATATGCCATATTTGCAGGATGGCACACCAATTGATATGGTATTAAGTCCTTTAGGAGTACCTTCGCGAATGAATGTAGGACAGATTTTTGAATGTTTACTTGGTCTAGCCGGACATTTTTCAAAAAAACATTATCGAATAACCCCTTTTGATGAAAGATATGAACGAGAAGCTTCAAGAAAATTAGTATTTTCGGAACCTTATAAAGCAGGTACAAAAACAGGAAACCCTTGGTTATTTGAAACTGAAAACCCTGGTAAAAGTCGCTTAATAGATGGAAGAACTGGAGAAATATTTGAACAGTCTGTTACAGTAGGAAAGGCCTATATGCTAAAGTTAATTCATCAAGTTGACGATAAAATTCACGCGCGTTCTAGTGGACCTTATGCGCTTGTCACTCAACAACCTCTTCGAGGAAGATCCAGGCGTGGAGGACAAAGAGTAGGAGAAATGGAAGTCTGGGCTTTAGAAGGTTTTGGTGTCGCTTATCCCCCACAAGAAATGCTTACTATTAAATCTGATCATATACATGCTCGCTATGAAGTACTTGGTGCCATTATAACGGGAGAACCAATACCTAAACCTAGCACTGCTCCAGAATCTTTTCGATTACTCGTTCGAGAATTACGATCTTTATCTTTAGAATTAGATCATTCCGTTATATCTGAAAAAAATTTAAATATAAATTTTAAAGACGTTTAATATAAAAAATAAATTTTAATTTTATGATTCATCGAGAAAAATATCAACATCTTCGAATTCGATTAGCTTCTCCTGAACAAATACGCAGTTGGGCTGAAAGAATTTTACCTAATGGAGAACTTGTCGGGCAAGTAACAAAGCCATATACTTCACATTATAAAACACATAAACCTGAAAAAGATGGATTATTTTGTGAACGTATTTTTGGTCCTATTAAAAGCGGGCTCTGCGCTTGTGGAAAATATCAAACAATTGAAAAATATTCAAAATTTTGTGAACAGTGTGGCGTTGAATTTGTTGAATCACGTGTTAGAAGATATAGAATGGGATACATTAAATTAGCTTGTCCAGTAACACATGTATGGTATTTAAAGCGCTTACCCAGTTATATTGCAAATCTTTTAGCTAAACCTCTTAAAGAATTAGAAAGTCTAGTATATTGCGATGTGTGACTTGTTTATAAAACCTAATTATACAGATGTAAAACTGTTATCCTATTTTATTTATCATAAGGATATTACTAATTTTGATGTGTTTCTTAGAACAAGTAACATAGAACTCAAAAAAATAAAGATTTAAAGTAGTTGATCTAGGGTTTCAATTTATATATATATATATATATAAATATATAAATATTTACTATCTTTATATATTTTATATAAAATTTTCTTCGTTATTTAGAGATTTCGTAAAAACATAAAATTTAGTAAAAAAAAAATTACTGTATTAATTCATAATGGATATTGCAGTTTATTGATCGCATATATACGCTAAATAATATAATATATATCCATCGAAATAGAACGAAAACCTAAAGGATTCTAAAAATAAATAGATATAAACAAGATAACTTCTTATTAATCTTAAAAAAATTGTAGGTATTTTTGTAAAAAAATATATCATTTAAAGAAAGTAAGATTACTCAAAAATGAAAAATTAATTAAAAATTCTAATATAACTTGAGTAATAAATAGTAATAAATTACTAGTTTTATAAAAGGTTTATAAAAAAAAGATATAAAGGTTTATATATTATTATTAATCTATTGCAAGAAAAATATATATAAACAAATATAGGATTTACTTTTTTTATTATGATCATAACAAAAATTTAATGCTATTTGAGCCGGATGAAAAAAAGTTTCATGTCCGATTCTCGGGGGGGGGAATTAACCTATCCCGATCTTTTTCTTGCCAGACCCATTTCAAAAAAGCCTATTTCATTAAAATTACGAGGTTTATTTAAATATGAAGATCAATCTTGGAGAGATATTTTTCCTCGTTTTTTTTCTTCACGTGGATTTGAAGCGTTTCAAATTAGAGAAATAGCTACTGGAGGTGATGCTATTAAGAAACAATTAAGTAATATAGATCTCCAAGTAGTTATGGATTATGCATATATAGAATGGAAAGAATTGGTAGAGCGAAAGTCTACAGGAAATGAATGGGAAGATCGAAAAATTCAAAGAAGAAAAGATCTTTTAGTTAGACGTATAAAATTAGCGAAACAATTCCTTCAAACAGATATAAAGCCAGAGTGGATGGTTTTATCTGTCTTACCGGTTCTTCCACCTGAATTACGGCCTATGATCGAATTGGGTGAAGGCGAATTAATTACTTCTGATTCAAATGAACTATATAGACGAGTTATTTATCGAAATAATACTCTTATTGATTTTTCGGCCAGAAGTGGATCTACACCAGGAGGTTTAGTTGTTTGCCAAACCAGATTGGTACAAGAAGCTGTAGATGCACCTATTGATAATGGCATTCGTGGACAACCTATGAAAGATAGTCACAATAGACCTTATAAATCTTTTTCAGATGTTATTGAAGGAAAAGAAGGACGCTTTCGTGAAAATTTACTTGGAAAACGAGTTGATTATTCAGGGCGATCAGTCATTATAGTTGGTCCTTCTCCTCCATTACATCAATGTGGATTACCAAGAGAAATGGCAATAGAATTGTTTCAAGCTTTTGTTATTCGCGGTTTAATTGGACGACATCTTGCCCCTAATCTTAGAGCAGCTAAAAGTATGATTCAAAACAAAGAGTCTATTATATGGAAAGTACTTCAGGAAATTATGCAAGGACACCCTATCTTATTAAATCGAGCACCTACTTTACATAGATTAGGCATACAAGCATTTCAACCTATTTTAATAAAAGGTCGAGCTATTCGTTTACATCCGTTAGTCTGCGGAGGTTTTAATGCCGATTTTGACGGAGATCAAATGGCTGTTCATATACCATTATCTCTGGAAGCTCAGGCGGAAGCGCGATTACTTATGTTTTCCCATACAAACCTTTTATCTCCTGCTACAGGAGATCCTGTTTCTGTACCAAGTCAAGATATGCTTCTCGGACTCTATATATTAACAATTGAAAATCATCAAGGTATTTATGGTAACAAAAACCATCCTTATGAAGATAATAATGACAACGTTATTCTAAATAAAACACCTTATTTTTATAGTTATGAAGATGTAATAAAGGCTCAGAAACAAGAAAAAATTAAATTACAAAGTCCTTTATGGCTTCGCTGGGAAACTAAATTACGAATAATTACTTCAATAAATCGTGAAAAACCTATTGAAGTTCAATATAATTCTTCAGGTATTTTTTCCAAAATCTATGAACATTACCAACTTAGAAAAAATAAAAAAGAACAAATTATTAATGTTTATATTTGCACAACTGTTGGTCGTATCATATTCAATCAACAAATAGAAGAAGCTATTCAAGGTACTTTAAAGGCTTCGGGATTTCGAGATAAATCTTTACCAGCTATAATTATATAATATTCATTTTTTCTCCGGATAGAAATAAAAAAGTCATATAAAAATGGCTTGAATCTATTGGTATATCCTGTTCATGACAATAAAGAGGTTTTTTATTATGGCAGAACCAGCCAAAATGCTCTTCTATAATAAAGTGATGGATAGAACTGCCATAAAACAGCTTATCAGCAGATTAATTGCTCACTTTGGTATTACATATACAACACATATTTTAGATCAACTTAAAAATCTAGGCTTTAAGCGAGCTACTCAAGCTGCAATTTCGTTAGGAATTGATGATCTTTTAACAGCACCTTCAAAAAGTTGGCCGATCCAAGATGCGGAACAACAAGGTTATACTTCTGAAAAAAATTACCGTTATGGAAACGTTCATGCAGTAGAAAAATTACGACAATTGATCGAAACTTGGTATGCAACTAGTGAATATTTGAAACAAGAGATGAACCCTAATTTTCGGATTACAGATCCGTTAAATCCAGTACATATGATGTCATTTTCGGGGGCTCGGGGAAGTACGTCACAGGTTCATCAGTTAGTAGGTATGCGAGGTTTAATGTCAGATCCTCAGGGTCAAATTATTGATTTGCCTATTCAAAGTAATTTTCGTGAAGGGTTATCTTTAACAGAATATATTATTTCTTGCTATGGCGCTCGTAAAGGGGTTGTTGACACGGCAGTACGAACATCAGATGCTGGATATCTTACACGCAGATTAGTTGAAGTGGTTCAGCATATTGTGGTACGAAAAGTTGATTGTGGTACTCTTCAAGGTATTTTTGCAAGTTCTTCGCGCGATACTTATAAAAGAAACAACAATCAACAAAAATTAATTGGACGTATATTAGCAGAAAATATATATATAAATGAAAGATGTATTGCTATTCGTAATCAAGATATCACAACTGATCTTGCTCTTTCTTTAATAAGTATTAAAAAAAAATCAATTTTTATACGTTCTCCTTTAACTTGTAAAAGTATGCTATGGATTTGTCAATTATGCTATGGATGGAGTCTTACTCACGGTAATTTAATAGAATTAGGCGAAGCTGTAGGTATTATTGCGGGGCAATCTATCGGAGAACCAGGTACTCAGTTAACATTAAGAACATTTCATACTGGTGGAGTTTTTACAGGTGATATTGCGGAGCATGTACGAACACCATTCAATGGAATTATCCAATTTGATACAGAGTCAGTTTATCCTACACGTACTCGACATGGCCATCCTGCGTGGATATGTAATAATAATTTATCTGTCATTATTAAAAGCAAAAAAAAATTGCATAATTTAGTTATTCCATCACAAAGCATGCTTTTAGTTCAAAATAATCAATATGTAGAATCGAAACAAGTTATTGCGGAAGTTCGTGCTAAAATATCTCCTTTTAAAGAGAAAATTCAAAAATATATTTATTCAAATTTATCTGGAGAAATGCATTGGGGTACGAAAGTTCAGCATGCATCTGAATATATACATAGTAATGTTCATCTTTTAGGTATGACGGGCCACATATGGATATTAGCAGGACATTTTGAAAAATGTTATGGGTCTTTTTTTATATTTTATCGTGATCAGGATAAGTTAGATAATAAACTTCCAATTGCAAATAAAATTTTGAGTTATTATAAAAATAAAAATAACTTTTTAAATTATTTTTGTAATTTTATTTATTCCAGTATTATTATATACACCTACAATTTTTCCGGAATTAAAAATAAAAATAAAACGCTTTTTTTTTTTAATAAAAAAAAAAAAAAATATGAAAAAAAGTCTTTGTTTCGATTTATTCTTAAAATCCCAAAAAACGGTATCTTAAAAAAAAATAATATTTTTGCTATTTTTAATGATCCTAAATATAGAATAAAAAATTCAGGAATTATAAAATATGGTACTATAAAAGTCGATTTTATTAATAAAAAAAAAGATATTTTTGAAGATTCAAAAGATAAAAATACTAGAGCAAGATATAAAATATTAAAAGAAGGTAATTTTTTCTTTCTTCCTCAAGAAGTACATAATTTAGATCAATCTCTTTTTTCTTCTATTTTGATAAAAAATAATAGTTTTATTGAAACGGGCACAAAAATAACTTCCACTATTATTAGTAAAGTAACAGGTTTTGTTAAAATAAGAAAAAAAATTAATAATTTTGAAATAAAAGTATTACCTGGAAGTATATATTATCCTAAAGAAAAACAAAAAAACTTTAAACAAAATAGTATTTTAATACCGCCTGGGGAAAAATTTTTTGAACAATTTCGAGCTAAAAATTGGATTTATCTTGAATGGATTGTACTTTCCAAAGATAATTGTTTTTTTCTGATTAGACCAGCAATAGAATATAAAATAACATGTAATGATAATAACTTAAATTTACCAATACCTTTTTTTTTAGATTTCTTAAAAGAACAACAAACAATTAAAATTCAAAGTGTTAAATATATTTTTTATCAGGATGGTGAAGAAGTTGAAATACTTAATGATACTGAGATCCAACTAATTCAAAACTGTTTGATATTAGATTGGGAAACGAAAATATTTATAAAAGAAGCTCATATTTCTTTTATAAAAATACGTATTAATAAAATTATTAAATTTTTTTTTCAAGTAAGTTTATTAGAATGTTCTAATTTTGATTATAAAAAAAAAGAAAATCATATTATTATTAACTATTTTTTTAATAAAAAAAAAGATATTATCAATCAAAAATTCAATAAAAAAAATTTATTATTCAATAAAACTTGGGGTATTATTCGTACTCCCTCAGAAAAAAACCAACAAGAAGGTTCTTTTCTTGTTTTATCCCCATCAAATTTATTTCGAACCACTTTGATCGGAAAAACGAGAAAAAATCCAAAAGTCGAAAATAGCATAGAAAAATTTTTGATTTATGAACAAAAAAAAATAATTAAAGATTCTAATATAAAAAAAAAAAAAAGTTTTATGAAACAAAATTTTATAGAATTTTTAGGATTTTTAGGCCATTCACAAAATATTACAAAAATTTTTCAACCTTTTTCTTCTAAAAAATTTAATAATAAATTAATGCCAATTAATTTTTCAATTATTGATAATTTGAAAAAAAAAATAAAAATAACTACATGGTACTTTTTAGATGAAAATAAAAAAACTCATAAATTTATTTTAACAAAAAATAACATTTTTAATTTATTAAACTGGTCTTTTTCTTTATTTTTCCTAAAAAAAAAAAAAACTCAATTAGTTAATCTTGGACATTTTCTTTGCGATGGTTTTTCTATATCCAAATATGAGCACTTTTATGAATCTGGTCAAATTATATCTATCTATGAAGATTTCTCTCCAGTAGTTAGACTAGCTAAGCCATATTTAACCACCGGTGGAGCTACAGTTCATGATCATTATGGTGAAATTGTCAAAGAAGGAGATACATTAATAACTTTAGTATATGAAAGATTAAAATCGGGAGATATTATTCAGGGACTTCCTAAAGTTGAGCAGTTATTAGAAGCTCGTCCAATAAATTCAGTTTTTATAAATTTGGAAAAAGGTTTTGAGGATTGGAATAAAGAGATGACAAATTTTTTTGGAAGTCTATGGGGATATTTTTTAAGTGCCCGGATCAGTATGGAACAAAGCCAATTAAATTTAGTTGATCAAATTCAAAAGGTTTATCGATCACAAGGAGTACAAATATCGGATAAACATATAGAAATTATTGTACGTCAAATGACTTCTAAAGTTATTACTTTAGAAGATGGAATGACTAATGGTTTTTTACCTGGAGAATTGATTGAATTTGCGAAAATGAAGAGAATGAATCGTGCTTTAGAAGAAATTATTCCTTATAGACCTGTGTTATTAGGTATAACAAAAGCCTCACTTAATACTCAAAGTTTTATATCAGAAGCTAGTTTTCAAGAAACTACTCGCGTATTAGCAAAAGCAGCTTTGCGGGGTCGGATTGATTGGTTAAAAGGTTTGAAAGAAAATGTGATTCTTGGTGGAATAGTTCCTGCAGGTACTGGATGTCAAGAAGTTATTTGCCAAATAACTTTGGAAAAACAAAAAAACATTTTATTGAAAAAGAAAAATAAAATTAAATTATTTCATAAGAAAGTAAAAGATCTTTTTTTATATGAAAAATATTTTATTTCTTTTACTTCGAATCAGATTCATAAAAAATTGAAGCAGCCATTTTTTGAAATAAATACTAATAAATAGATTTAATTAACTTATCTAAAAATTTTTAAATAATTTATTAAATGAACATCAATTTACAGAAAAATTTAAAAAATGTATTGATTTTAGTCTAAATATAAAAATAAATTAGATTTTTTTAATAAAAAAATAAAAATGAAACAAAAATCCTGGAATATTAATTTAGAAGAAATGATGGAAGCAGGGGTACATTTTGGTCATCAAGCTCGAAAATGGAATCCTAAAATGGCTTCTTATATTTTTACCGAACGAAAAGGTATTCATATTTTAAATCTTACTCAAACAGCTCGTTTTTTATCAGAAGCTTGCGATTTAGTAGCTACTGCTTCAAGTAAAGGCAAACAATTTTTAATTGTAGGTACAAAATATCAAGCCGCTGATTTAGTAGCATCGGCTTCTACAAAAGCTCGATGTCATTATGTAAATCAAAAATGGCTTGGCGGTATGTTAACTAATTGGTCAACTATAGAAAAGCGGCTTCAAACATTTAAAGATTTGGAGAATAAAGAAAAAACAGGAGTATTTGATCAACTTCCAAAAAAAGAAGCAGCTACTTTAAAAAGACAATTAACTCAACTTCAAAAATATTTAAATGGAATTAAATATATGACGAGTTTACCAGATATTGTTATAATAGTGGATCAACAAAAAGAAATCACCGCTATTCAAGAATGTATAACTTTGGGTATTCCGACAATTTGTTTGGTTGATACAGATTGTGATCCAGATCTTACGGATATACCAATTCCGGCAAATGATGATGCTCGAGCTTCTATTCGATGGATCTTGAATAAGTTAACATTAGCTATTAGTGTAGGTCGTTATAATTCCATAAAAATGGAATAGGTATTTTAGTAAAAAACAATTTTATTTTATTACTTATTACTATTTTAAAACTTAAAAATATATTACAATAAAAATAAATATTTTATTGTAATAAATATGTTCTAACATAATAAAAAAGTTTAGAACAATAAAATATTTAAATAATGGAATTGTTAATAAAATTCATTTCTATTTTTCATAGTTAATCTTTAGAAGGGGTAATATGCATACTGCACAATTTTCCATTAGCACACTTAATAATTTATATGAAATATCTGGTGTGGAAGTAGGTCAACACTTCTATTGGCAAATAGGCAGTTTTCAAGTTCACGCGCAAGTACTTATAACTTCCTGGATCGTTATTGCTATTTTATTAAGTTTAGCTATTTTCGCAACGCGTGATTTACAAACTATTCCAACAAGCGGTCAAAATTTTGTCGAATATGTTTTAGAATTTATTAGAGATTTGACCAGAACTCAGATAGGAGAAGAGGAATATCGACCTTGGGTCCCTTTTATAGGAACCATGTTTTTATTCATTTTCGTTTCTAATTGGTCAGGTGCCCTTCTTCCTTGGAGAGTTCTTGAACTACCTCATGGAGAATTGGCTGCGCCTACAAATGATATTAATACAACTGTTGCATTAGCGTTATTAACTTCAGTAGCTTATTTTTATGCAGGTCTCCATAAAAAAGGTTTAAATTATTTTGGTAAGTACATTCAACCAACTCCAGTACTTTTACCAATTAATATTTTAGAAGATTTTACAAAACCTTTATCACTAAGTTTTCGACTTTTTGGAAATATATTAGCTGATGAATTAGTAGTTGCTGTTCCTATTTCCTTAGTACCTTCGGTTATTCCCATACCTATGACGTTTTTAGGATCATTTACAAGTGCTATTCAAGCTTTAATATTTGCAACCTTAGCTGCAGCTTATATAGGAGAATCATTAGAAGGCCATCATTAATGAAAATGAATATATATGTAAAAATATTCTAAATAATTTTAAAGCCTAATTATTTTTAAATAAATAAAATAGCTTAATTAATTTTATATTTAAATTCTACATTATAAATAAAATTTATGAGGTATAATAATAAAAAATTTTTAATAATTAATAAAATTTATTTTAGATTTCAAAGAAAAACTATTTTTTAATTGTTATTCTATTTTATTCAATAAGATTTAAATTCTTGAATAAGAAAAAATTAAAACAATAAAAAAAAATTTAATTTCTTAGTGATACTATCACTTTATTCAGAGACATCTCGAGTTAATAACTGCTTAACTTAATTTTTTTTTAATAAAAATATAAATGAGCAATAGAGAATAGGTTTTTTCTATCAACCTTTTCTTAATTTTGGTTAGAGGATATTATAATGAACCCCTTAATTTCTGCTGCGTCTGTTATTGCTGCTGGATTAGCCGTAGGTTCAGCTTCTATTGGACCCGGTATTGGTCAAGGTACTGCTGCCGGTCAAGCAGTAGAAGGTATTGCTAGACAACCAGAGGCAGAAGGTAAAATTCGAGGTACGTTACTCTTAAGTTTAGCGTTTATGGAAGCTTTAACTATTTATGGTTCAGTTGTAGCCTTGGCGCTTTCATCTGCAAATCCTTCCGTATAAATTCAATTATTTTGATTTCTATTTTTAAATACTAAATAGTTTTTTTTAAGAAATAAAATGATTAATCATTTTATTTCTTAAAAAAAACTATTTAGTATTTAAATTCAATAAAATTTATATTTTTTAGAAAAAAATTTATAACTTTTGTTTCTGTGTAAAGTAAATAAACTATTTTTTAATTATATTGCTAATTAGACTTAGAACTAGATAAATGAGTCTCTGTCTATAACTGAAAATTCAAGTAATTTCGAGTAAAAAACTCTAGAAAACTTAGATAACCTATTAATGGGAGAGAGAATATGCAAAACATTATTAATTTAGTTATTTCTTCAGGTTATTGGCCTATTGCTGGTAATTTCGGTTTAAATACAAATCTTTTAGAAACAAATTTAATTAATTTAAGTGTAGTGCTTAGCTTATTAGTTTACTTTGGAAAGGGAGTGTGTGCGGGTTGATTATTTGAATAAAACTACTGGAATAATCCAGTTACACTTCAAGATAAAAAAGTGTATAATTCCGACGAATTACTTCTAAACAAAATTTAGAACAACTATAGCATTTCGTAAAATTAGTAATTTTTTATTTTTCAAAATTATTTTATTCGGAAATATCGAGAAAATGGTTAAAGCTAAAATGCTTAAAGTCTAAGTACCTTTGGGGTTTTTCTCTCCCCCCGATATATATATATATAATATAAAAACATATTTAGAGATTATTTTGATATATAACACTCATATTAAACTAATTCTTGAATTTATTTATTAAATAAATTATTATTATCTCTAAAAACTAACCAGTTTCGGTTTTTTAAGCTGAATTGACAACCTAGAAAAAATTTAATATTAAGTTATTCAAAAAAAAAACCTTGCTGACAGTTGATAAAAAAAATAAAATAACTTTTGTCAGAAGAGCCCTTAAATTTTTTTTTAATAAAAAAAAGTATACAAAATTTTTGCGAATTATGTTATAAAAAAATTAGAAAATTAACAAGGGCAGGCTTGGTTAAAAGAACTAAGCGAGAGAGCCGAATGAATTGAAAAATTCATGTTCGGTTTGGGAAGAGATTTCTAATTCGTAAAAATCTTCGATAAATAATCTACTTTCATTAAATAATTTATTAAGTAATCGTAAACAGACTATTTTAAGTACAATTAATGACGCGGAAGAACGATATAATGAAGCAACTGATAAACTTAACCAAGCTCGAACTCGTTTAGAACGAGCGAAAATAAAAGCAGATGAAATTCGTGTAAATGGTCTTTCTCAGATAGAGAAAGAGAAGAGAGAATTAATAGATGCTGCTGATGAAGATTCAAAACGATTAGAAGATTCAAAAAATGCTACTATCCGTTTCGAGGAACAAAGAGCAATTGAACAAGTTAGACAACAAGTTTCACGTCTTGCACTAGAAAGAGCATTAGAGGCGTTAAATAAACGTTTAAATAACGAATTACATTCACGCGTAATTGATTATCATATTGGCCTACTTAGAGCCATGGAAAGCACAACTAATTAGCTTTCATTAGTTTTATTTTTCAAAAAATTATTAACGAACGCTAATGGTAAATATTCGACCTGACGAAATTAGCAGTATTATCCTTAAACAAATAGAAGGTTATAATCAAGAAGTAAAAATAGTAAATGTTGGTACTGTACTTCAAGTAGGAGATGGTATTGCACGAATTTACGGTCTCGATAAAGTAATGGCCGGTGAGTTAGTTGAATCTGAAGATTGTAGTATAGGGATTGCTTCAAATTTAGAATCAGATAATGTTGGTGTTGTATTAATGGGTGACGGCTCAACTATCCAAGAAGGCAGTTCTGTAAAAGCAACAGGAAAAATTGCTCAAATACCGGTAAGTGACGCTTACTTGGGCCGTGTTGTAAATGCTTTAGCTCAACCTATTGATGGTAAAGGTCAAATATCAGCTTCAGAATTTAGATTAATTGAATCTTCAGCTCCCGGTATTATTTCAAGACGTTCCGTATATGAACCTATGCAAACAGGTCTTATTGCTATTGATTCTATGATTCCCATCGGACGTGGCCAACGTGAATTGATTATTGGGGATCGACAGACTGGTAAAACAGCAGTAGCTACAGATACTATTTCGAACCAAAAAGGTCAAAATGTAATATGTGTTTATGTTGCTATCGGACAAAAAGCATCTTCAGTAGCGCAAGTAGTTAATACTTTTGAAGAACGTGGTGCTTTAGAGTATACAATTGTAGTAGCCGAAACAGCGAACGCTCCTGCTACCTTACAGTATCTTGCTCCTTATACAGGAGCAGCTTTAGCAGAATATTTTATGTATCGTAAACAGCATACTTTAATAATTTATGATGATCTTTCGAAACAAGCACAAGCTTATAGACAGATGTCTCTTTTATTGAGAAGACCACCAGGTCGTGAAGCATATCCAGGCGATGTTTTTTATTTACATTCTCGACCCTTAGAACGAGCTGCTAAATTAAGTTCACAATTAGGTGAAGGAAGTATGACTGCTTTACCTATAGTAGAAACTCAAGCAGGAGATGTTTCAGCTTATATTCCAACAAATGTTATTTCTATTACTGATGGACAAATTTTTTTATCAGCAGATTTATTCAATGCAGGAATTCGTCCCGCAATTAATGTAGGTATTTCTGTATCTAGAGTAGGATCTGCGGCTCAGATTAAAGCTATGAAACAAGTAGCTGGAAAGTTAAAACTAGAACCAGCTCAATTTGCAGAGTTAGAAGCATCTGCACAATTTGCATCTGATCTCGATAAAGCTACTCAAAACCAATTAGCGAGAGGTCAAAGATTACGCGAATTACTTAAACAATCTCAGTCATCTCCTTTAGCTGTAGAGGAGCAAGTAGCAACTATTTATACTGGAGTAAATGGATATTTAGATATCTTAGAGGTTGATCAAGTAAAGAAATTTCTTGTTCAATTACGCGAATATTTAATGACTAATAAACCTCAATTTTCGGAAATTGTACGTTCAACTAAAATTTTCACAGAACAAGCTGAAAATATTTTAAAAGAAGCTATTAAAGAACATACGGAACTTTTTTTACTTCAAGAAGAAAAATAAAAATTTAAGTGGTTAGGATAAAGAGGAAAAAGTCAAGAATTTTTAGAGATTGAAATAAAAATAAAAACTAAATAAATCTTGGCAGGGGAGGTATAGATAATGTAGGTATTTTAACTTCTCTTTTTTCAAGAAATAGAGAACTTAAATACCTACATTTATGTGGTAAAACCATTGCTGGTTTTACCTAAACCCCTTAAAAGTCATCTTGGTTTATTTTTCCTTGTCATTTTCCGTTTTTCTATTTTTACCAAAAAAGTTGAAAAAGCCAGTATTTAAAAATAAAAAAAACAAATTTATACTTTTTAATATTTTATTATCCATGGTTTTTCCTAATAATATTACGTCCAATAGGATTCGAACCTATACTGGAGGTTTAGAAGACCTCTGTCCTATCCATTAAACGATGGACGCTAGTAAATTATAATATTTCTAAGTTTCTTTATTTTTTTATTGAAAATAAATAATGGGCGGGTAGCGGGAATCGAACCCGCATCATTAGCTTGGAAGGCTAAGGGTCATAGTCGGCGCTTTTTATTAACTTATTGCCTCTATTCCAAAACCGAACATGAAATTTTAATATCATACGGCTCCTTTATGAACTAGAAAAAAATTTTCTATTATATTGTGTATGACAATAGATTCATATCATCTATGTTTGTTTATTTTCATTGAATAACTTTATAGATGATCCTTTTACAAATTTTTAATAGAAAAATTTATAATTACTTCGTTCTTTATTTCTATTAAAATAAATCATTAGGAAAATATTTTTTACCGAGCTTCAAGGAAAATATTAATAAATTCAGCAAACTAAATTTATTATTTTAAAGCTAAATTGCTTTAATTTATTTATTTTTTTATTTAATTAAAAATTTAGTTACGAAAAAAAATATTTTAGTTTTCTATCCATAGATTTTTAGCTGAAAAAATTTTAATTTCAAAAGAATTCCGTGTTGCTTTTTCTATTCTCAAAATTGTAGGAATTTCGCTTTTCTGTTTCAGGAAAGATTTTAGATCTTTTTAGAAATAAAGTTATTGGTCCGAAATTTAAAATAAAATTGAAGACCCCTTAACTATATTTAAGTTAATTATAAAACGAATCACACTTTTACCACTAAACTATACCCGCTATGAAATTATTATAACATAATTTTTTTTTTTTTTGTTCAAATATTTTTATTTTGAATATTTCTCGACTTAAACTCCATCTCCGGAGATTCAATACTTAAAAAAAAAGTATTTCATTTCCGGAGATGGCTTTTAAAATCATAAATTACCTTTACGTGCCGCTAATAAAGCAATTACTAAAGGACCTGAGCCCACTATTAAAGCCAAAACAGTAAGCTGTGCAATAACCTCTAAATTCATTCTGGTTTAACCTCTCTATTTTCAATTTGATTCTATGAAATTAATAAAAAATTTGAAATTATTAAAAAAAATATCTATAGCGATATAGAATTAAGATCAGTACAATAATAAAAAACCTATTAATTCAAAAATGTCATATTAGTTGTTAATTACTAATTAATACATTTTTATTAATATTAATTAATTAATTAAAGAATTTTTTTGAATTAATTTGTTATTTATATTTTAGATTTTTAGGAGAGAAAGAAAATGACATCGATTTCAGACAGTCAAATTATTGTAGCTCTTGTCAGTGCTTTCATAACAGGTATCTTGGCTTTGAGATTAGCTAAAAATTTGTATCAATAAATTGATTAAGTTTCTATTTATTTGCAGAAGAAGATAGCCTGGCCAGTACCAGTATCTGGCTAGGCTCAAACAAAATAAAATAAAAGACCTAATTAAATTAAAAAAATTATTTTAATAAATTTTTTTATATTTTTATTTACTGAAATAAAAGTTTATATTTTCTATAGTTTACACTTTCTATAAAATAAATATATATATAAATAAAATGATATACAATGATATACATAATCTAATATTATTATTGTCTAGACTTCTACTTCTACAGCGTGTTATTATTTTTTAACTGGAGAGATGGCCGAGTGGTTTAAAGCGATGGATTGCTAATCCGTTGTACATTTTTTTGTACCGAGGGTTCGAATCCCTCTCTCTCCTTCAACCAAAAAATTTTTGTAAACTAAAAAAACTTATTATTATCTTTTTCTTTTTTCAAAATTTATATTTATTTATTCATTTAAATAATGTATTATCTATAAAAAATTATTCTTTACGTCCCGGATTACGACCAGGATCATTTGATAAAAATCCAAAAACAAAAAGGGAAACAAAAAAAATAACCACTGTGTAAACGAACAGCTTAAGAGTAAGCATAACGTAATCTCCGAGATCATTACTAGAAATAGAATAGAATAGATTGCAAATTTAATTAAAATAAAAAAACAAGTTTTTGTTTTTAGAATTTTTGTTTTGTTTGCCGTTTAAATCGAAATGATAGAGAAAGGAGGATTTGAACCCCCGTTAACATAAAAATGAAATAAGACTACAATACTTTTTGAAATTTTGAAATGGATACAATTAACCGCTCCGCCATTTCTCCAATAAGTATAAAATGACATTTTTATTAATTTATTTACTACAATTAATTATTTACTACAATTAATTAAACTTTTTTAATTCAATTATAATTAATAAATTATTAAAATATTATATATTTATAGATGTATATAAATAATAATAAACATATTATAATAAAAAATGTTTCTATAGATATATTATACGTATTCTATAGATCTATTATACGTATATAGGGCGAAAGTGAAAAAAGTCACTCCCGCCCTTTGAATTAGAATAAAAAAAAATATATAACCAAAATTTTAAATTAAATTATGTTAGTAAAAAAAATTATCTAAAACTTACAGAAGCTTGCCAAACAAAAGCTAAAAGGAAAAAAAATACAGGAATAATTGGCATTACATCTACAATTGGATCAAAAATAGCATAAGCTTCAGGTAATTTAGCCAAAATGATACCATTTAAATGAAACGCGTTATCTAGATAAATATTAAACATAGCTAGCATTTATGTTCTCCAATAAAAATTATTATAATGATTTAATAAAAAATGAAAAATTTTTCATTAGTTAATAAAAATAGCTCTTCGGTATATCTTACTATAGGTTTTAATAGTGTCAAAGAGGTTATATATTTTCAATAATAATTGTTTTATTTTTTAATTTATCTTTCATTTCTTTACTAAAATCAAATAATATTATTTGCTGATAAAAAGATAAATAAAACGATTGACAAAATATCAATATAAGTATTTACTAATATTGTCTATTTATGGGGCGTGGCCAAGTGGTAAGGCAGCAGGTTTTGATCCTGTTATTCGGAGGTTCGAATCCTTCCGTCCCAGATTTATTATTTCCAACAAATAGAAAAAGTTTAAAATTTAATATTAAAAAATTACTTCTACTATTAATAATTCATAATATATTGTATTAGAAATACCACATTATGACAATTACATAAATATGGCAAGGGATATTTCTATGGTGTAAAATGAAAAAAGATCATATTATTATTTATTGAAAGTTATAAAGAGATTATATTTATGAAATTAGCTTATTGGATGTATGCTGGACCTGCCCACATTGGAACTCTCCGTGTAGCCAGTTCGTTTAAAAATGTTCATGCTATTATGCATGCTCCTTTAGGAGACGATTATTTTAATGTAATGCGTTCAATGTTAGAAAGAGAGAGAGATTTTACTCCTGTAACAGCTAGTATAGTGGATCGCCATGTATTAGCACGTGGATCTCAAGAAAAAGTAGTTGATAATATAACCCGAAAAGATAAAGAAGAACGCCCAGATTTAATTGTCTCAACACCTACATGTACCTCTAGTATTTTACAAGAGGATTTGCAAAATTTTGTTGATAGAGCTTCTATTACTTCAAACTCAGATGTTATTTTGGCTGATGTAAATCATTATCGAGTTAATGAACTTCAAGCTGCAGATAGAACTTTGGAGCAAGTAGTTCGCTATTATTTAGAAAAAGCTCGCAGACAAGGAACGTTGGATCAATCTATAACAAAAGAGCCTTCAGCAAATATTATTGGAATTTTTACACTAGGTTTCCACAATCAACATGATTGTCGTGAATTGAAACGGCTATTACAAGACTTGAATATTAAAGTTAATAAAGTAATTCCTGAAGGAGGCTCTGTAAAAGATCTTCAAGATTTACCAAAAGCTTGGTTTAATTTAGTTCCATATCGTGAAGTAGGTTTAATGACAGCTATTTATTTAGAAAAAAATTTTGGAATGCCTTATATATCTATCACACCAATGGGAATTGTAGATACAGCTGAATGTATCCGACAAATCCAAAAACATGTTAATAATTTGGTGTCTGATAAAAAATTTAATTATGAATCTTATATTGATCAACAAACAAGATTTGTTTCTCAAGCCGCTTGGTTTTCACGCTCTATTGATTGTCAAAATCTAACAGGAAAAAAAGCTGTTGTTTTTGGTGATGCAACCCACGCGGCTTCAATAACTAGAATTCTTGCTAGAGAAATGGGAATTCGCGTTAGTTGCACGGGTACTTATCGTAAACACGATGCAGAATGGTTTAAAGAGCAAGTCCAAGGATTTTGTGATGAAATATTAATTACGGATGATCATACTAAAGTGGGCGATATGATTGCTCGAATTGAACCATCTGCAATTTTTGGCACTCAAATGGAACGTCATATTGGTAAACGTCTTGATATTCCCTGTGGAGTTATTTCTTCACCAGTTCATATCCAAAATTTTCCATTAGGATATCGTCCTTTTTTAGGTTATGAAGGTACTAATCAAATCGCCGATTTAGTTTATAATTCTTTTACTTTAGGTATGGAAGATCATCTTTTAGAAATTTTTGGTGGTCATGATACAAAAGAAGTAATTACAAAATCGCCATCAACAGATACTGATTTAACTTGGAATTACGAGAGTCAACTAGAATTAAATAAAATACCTGGATTTGTTAGAGGTAAAATTAAAAGAAATACTGAAAAATTTGCGCGTCAAAATAATATTACTGATATTACTGTTGAAATAATGTATGCAGCCAAAGAAGCTTTAAGTGCTTAAATTTTTTTTTATTTATTTTACGTTAAAAAAAATTAATATTTTTGAAAGTAATAAAAAAAATATATATATGTTTTTATAAAAAAAAAATATAAATAGCACAAAAAAATAACGCTCGTTTTTATTTTCTTTTAGCCAGCTAAAAGAAAATTTGAACCAGCTAATAAAAAAAAAAGCAAAGATATTTGAACAAATTTAATTGGAACTTTAGGAGAAGTTTATGAATCCCATTTTTTGTTTTATTCAGTTATTTTTTTATTATCCTTTTTTTCTCTTTTCATTATATATCTATCTAGTTTTTTTTGTTCCAATAAAAAATACAATTAATATTGCTAATATATTTTATTTTTTTTCTAATTCCATAAAAAAGAAATTTGATTTTTATCGAAAATAATTTAAAAACACTAAGCTTTTTTATTTTACTTTAAAATTTAAAATAAAATAAAAAAGCTTAGCGTTTTAATAAAAAAAGCCTTAAATTGAATAATTGAAACAAATAAAATTTATGTTTTTTTTCTATTCAGGATTGACAAAAATAATTTACTAACATATAATCAATTTAATATTTCTTAATTGTATCAAAAATTTTTATAACTTTATTTAAATTAAAAAACTATAAAGGTATTTAATGTTTAGATCTTTTTTAGAAAATTTTATTTGAGAAGTACATTTTTAATAGAAACAAAAAATAAGGGTTGCTAACTCAATGGTAGAGTACTCGGCTTTTAAGTGCGACTAAGGAATTTTATACATTTAGATGAAATACAAAATTCATCCAAACCATTGACGGGGGTTTGTAAGACTACGACTAATCTCAAAAAGAAATTTACCAGAAAAAATAGCATGTCGTTTTTTTTATTCTTAGGTCGGAAAAATTGATGGATAAAGCAAAATTGCTTGAATCAAAAGTAAAACCAGAAGAACGAGCTTCTATTCAAAAAAATATATTTTGAATTCTTTTTATTAATTAAAAAGTTAAAATAAAATTAATAGTCAATATAAAAGAGGTTTAGCCATATATTTTACTATAAGGCTATTTTTACTAAAAATGAATCCTAATATTTGAAAAAATGTAAATAAATAACCAGTTTGCTGACTAAATAAAAATAAAAAAATTTAGGTCAGAAGAGCAATCAAAAAATTTTAATAATAAATAAAATTAGTTTTATTTACTAAATAATTTACTAAATTATTTAATTTTATTTAAATAGATTGCACTATATATCATTTTATATTTTGAGAGGTTGTTCAGATGAGAAGCATAGCAAAGATTTTGCACGAAATAAAGAAGCTAAATAAAAATAAACTTGTATGGCAACAGCGTTTTTTATACCCACTTTTATTTCAAGATGATCTTTATGCAATTGCTTATAATTATTCTTTTGATAAAGTTAAGTTAAAAAAAGTAGAAAATTCTAATTTAAACGAATCTTTTAGTTTTTTAACAGTAAAACGTTTGATTAGTAGAATACGCCGAGGAAAAAATAAAAAAGGATTAAATAAAAATTACAATAAATTATTTGATAATAATTACAATAACTATTTTTATTTAAAAGTAATTCGAGAAGGTTTTGCAATAATTTTAGAACTTTTTTCTTCTGTGCAATTAGAAAAAACTTTTATAAAAGAATTTACTAAATGGACTAATTATCAATCTGTTCACTCTGTATTTCCTTTTATAGAAGATCATTTTTTACATTCTAATTACATTTTAAATACAAAAATACCTTATTTTTTTCATCCGGAACTTCTGACCCGAATTCTTCGTTGGCGCATACAAGATGCTTCTTTTTCTCATTCATTACGATTATTGTCTCATAAAAATAAAAAGTTAATTACTTTAAATACAACTGTATTTTTTTCTCAAAGAAAAATGACTAGATTATCAATATTTTTATGGAATTACTATATTCGTGAACTAGAATTTTTTTTGATTAATCAATGGAAAGTCTTAAATTATTTTGAACCCTTATTATATTCGACTTTACTAGATAAAACATATTGTATTAAAAAAATTAAGCATATTATTAATGATCCGTTATGGATGAAATTACAACTTTTTTTTTATAAAAAAAAAATGTTTTTTTATTATGTAAGATATGACAATAATTATATTATAGCAATAAAAAGTTCTAATTATTTAGCAGAAAAATGGAGTTTTTTTCTCTTTAAATTCTGGCATTATTATTTTCATTATCTCTTTGAACCTTATAGGATAATAATAAAAAAAATATCTAAAAGCTGCTTTTCTTTTTTAGGTTATCTTTTTAGTATTCAAATAAAAAAAGTTTTAGTTGAAATTAAAATGCTAGATTATTCAAAAAAAGCATACATTATAAAAAAAGAACTTTATTCCATTACTCCAATATCATCTTTAATTGAATTGCTAGCTAAAGAAAAATTTTGTGATATTTTAGGGCATCCAATAAGTAAATTAGCTTGGACCACTTTAACAGATGACGAAATTTTTAATCGTTTCGATCAAATTTGGAAAAACTTTTTTTATTACTACAGTGGATGCAAAAGTAAAAAAAACTTATATCAAGTACAATATATATTGCGGTTTTCTTGTGCTAAGACATTAGCTTGCAAACATAAAAGCACTATACGTTATGTTTGGAAAAAACATGGTTCAAATTTTTTTGCAAAATCTCTTTTTTTTAAGAAGCAAGAGTTAATTAATTTAAAATTTTTTAAACTATATCCTTCTATAAAAAAAATTTGGTATCTTGATATTGTCCAGATGAATCATTTGGCAAAACTACTACAAAAAGAAAATACTAATAATAAATAAGATAATTCAAATTAATTAAATTAACTGTTTAATAAAACTATTAGTTTAATAATAATTAAAAACTTACTCACAAAAATTATAACAGAATAAAATGACTACATAGAGAAAGCCGTGTGCAATAAAAATTGCAAGCACGGTTTGGGAAGAGGTGTTTTTTTTTTTGTTCAAAGAAATAGAACTAAATTCATCCACTTTCATCCGACGAGTTCCGGGTTCGAGCCCCGGGCAACCCATTTTAGTTTAGTTCACAAATGAATCATTCTCAATATAAAATATTATTTAATATTATTTGTTATATAAAGATAAATTACTTGATTGCGAAAAGTTACTTTCGTTTAATCAATCTTTCTTATAAATAGTTTCATTTTAAAGAACAGTTGACATAGTAATACATTTTGTGTAATACTATAAATTAACAAGTTTCTATACTTGGGTAACCTATTATTATTTTACGAACCAAGTTTTACCATGACTGCAACTTTAGAAAGACGCGAAAGCGCAAGCTTATGGGGTCGCTTTTGCGACTGGGTCACCAGCACTGAAAACCGCCTTTACATTGGATGGTTTGGTGTATTAATGATCCCTACCCTGTTAACTGCAACCTCTGTATTCATTATCGCTTTCATCGCAGCTCCTCCTGTAGATATTGATGGTATTCGTGAGCCCGTTTCTGGTTCCCTTCTTTACGGAAACAACATAATCTCTGGTGCTATTATTCCTACTTCCGCAGCTATCGGTTTGCACTTCTACCCAATTTGGGAAGCTGCTTCCGTTGATGAATGGCTATACAATGGTGGTCCTTATGAACTAATCGTTCTACACTTCTTACTTGGTGTAGCTTGCTACATGGGTCGTGAGTGGGAACTTAGCTTCCGTTTAGGTATGCGTCCTTGGATTGCTGTTGCATATTCAGCTCCTGTTGCGGCTGCTGCTGCTGTTTTCTCGATCTACCCTATCGGTCAAGGAAGCTTCTCTGACGGTATGCCTTTAGGAATCTCTGGTACTTTCAACTTTATGATCGTGTTCCAAGCAGAACATAATATCCTTATGCACCCATTCCACATGCTTGGTGTAGCTGGTGTATTCGGCGGCTCTCTATTCAGTGCTATGCATGGTTCCTTGGTAACCTCAAGTTTAATCCGAGAAACTACTGAGAATGAGTCTGCTAACGCAGGTTACAAGTTTGGTCAAGAGGAAGAAACTTACAACATCGTAGCTGCTCATGGTTACTTTGGTAGACTTATCTTCCAATACGCTAGCTTTAACAACTCTCGTTCTTTACACTTCTTTTTAGCTGCTTGGCCTGTAGTAGGTATCTGGTTTACTGCATTAGGTATCAGCACAATGGCTTTCAACCTAAATGGTTTCAACTTTAACCAATCTGTTGTTGACAGTCAAGGCCGTGTAATTAACACTTGGGCTGACATCATCAACCGTGCTAACCTTGGTATGGAAGTTATGCATGAACGTAACGCTCACAACTTCCCTCTAGATTTAGCTTCTGTTGAAGCTCCTTCTGTAAATGGTTAATATTTTAGTTATAATTTTATTATTTTAAGATTATAGAAAATAGGATAACAACTTGAAAAATAATGACCTTAGGAACTAAAGCCCTAAGGTCATTATTTTTTATTTAGTAGAAATCAATAAATTTGGGAAAGGGCGGACGTGGCCAAGTGGATTAAGGCAGTGGATTGTGGATCCACCACGCGCGGGTTCAATTCCCGTCGTTCGCCCATTTAAGAACTAAATAAAAATTTATTATCATTTATAAAGAATAATTTAATAAAAAAAATTTAATTTAATTTTTAAGAATTAGTTGACGAAACCTTTTGTTTATGTCATTATAAATAGAATAACATAAATATATTAAATAAAATAATAACTGTTAAATTTGAATTTTAGTTAGAATACTAGCTAATTTTTTTTTTATAAATAAAAAAATTAGCAATGTCTAAATACATTTACTATTTTTCTATGAAAAAAAAATAGCAAAAAAAATTAAATTTTTAAAGTTATTTAGTTGAAATTTCCATATAAAAATCTAGTTATTATAAAGTTTTATCTAACTGCTGTAAAAAAAATGAAACAAGAATTATCAAAAAACAAATACTTATATAAAAGATTGAAATTGGAAGAAATAAAAAACCCTCAATATTTTTTTGAGATATGGGAAAAATCAAATTTAATGAAATTTATAATTAGACTTTTTCTTAATAAAGAAAATTTTATTAAATTTTTTGACTTTCGAATTATTAGTTCATTAATTTTACGTGACTTAAATGGTTCGAAAACTAACAAAAGTTCAATATTCAATATTTTTTTATTACTTACATTATCAATTTTTTTATATCGTTTAAGTAATAAAGCTATTATTGAAAAAAAATATTTAAATTTAGTTAAAATAGTTTCTGGACACATAGATTATTATAAGTATAAAGAAAAAGATTTGAAAGAAACCATTAATAAAAAAAATATTTCGACTTTTACATATCAGTCTCTTTCCAAAAAATTTGATTTAAAAAAAAAGAAAAAATATTCTATTATTAGAGCAAGTTTGAAAAAAAAACTATACTTTGTACCTGCATATAATAAAAATTTAATTGAAACCTCAGAATGGTGGAAACTTTGGATTATAAAAGAAATTCTGCCTAGTTGGAAAATATCTTCGGATTCTAGAAAAAAAATTGATGAATTATTAAAAAACAAAAATACAAATGATTTAAAATCTTTTTTTAGATTCTATATAACTAATATACTTTGTCAAAATTATGATTGGAAAAATAAATTTAATTTTATTTTTTTTGAAAATTTGAAAAAAAATAGAAAATTAGGATTAAATAAAAATGAAAAAACATTAGAAGATACTTTAGTTTTTCAAATATTTTGTGCTTTTTGTGAAAAATTACTTTTTGAAATAGAAAATCCTTTAAAATTAAATAATTTTGATTCAATAATTAATTTGGACAACAAAAATTATAATATTAAATTATTTTTTTCCATTCCAGTATCTTATAACGAAAAAATAAATCGTAAACAATTTTATTTAGTGAAAAAAAATCTAATTCAAAAGTTAAAATTTTGGGGTGAAGCGGATCCAGTTATCGCAAAATCCTATATTCTAATTAAAAAAAAAGGGTGGCTTTTTTTTAATAATTATGCTAAATTCTATATATGGCACTTATATAAAAAAGGTTTATTTGAAGATAAAAATAATTTAGATGAAATTTATATTAATAAAAATAAATTAGACATAAGATTATTCAAATTAAAATCGTTATATAATAAAAGAAAAAATTTAAGAACCGATGAAATTTTATCAGAAATTTTATATAAAATGTCAAAATATATTTTATATAAAATAAAAAACTCTAATAAATTAATAAATAATTATGAAATAATTGATCAAAATTTTGGATTGGAAAAAGAAAAGGAACTTAAAATAGAAAAAAGTTTAAATTTAGTTGAAACTAGTTTCGTTAAATCGAACAAAAATTTTTTGAAATGGTTTTTAGATAAAGAAAGTTTGAATATCAAAGACGTTAAACAAAATATTATTTGGGATATACTTTTTTTTGATCAAAATAAGAAAAACATAATAAATTCAAATTTATTTTTGAATCCTTTTTTAAAAAATAATTTAATATTGTGGATAAAAAATTTGTTTATAGAAAATGAAAAATATACTACAAATACATTTTTTCTTAAAAATAAAAAAAATTTAAAATTTAGTTCTAATTTTTTTTCAAATATTTTGTCTATAGACGAATTAAGTATTGCTTTTTCTACTACGAAAAAATATAGAAAAAAAATTGGAATAGTTAAAAAACAAGAAAATAACTTTTTTAGGCATTTTATAAAATCAAATAATTATAGATTCATTTTTTTATGGAAAGTTAAAACAAATTCTAAAAATTTGAATTCTTTTATTTTTTTGGATCATGCTCATAAGACTATTTATGAAAAGAAAAATAATATAAAGAAATTAGTTTCATTAATAAATTACAAATCCTCTAAAAATATTTTCTATTTATTATGGTTTTTTGTTCATAAATATATTACTATTACTAATTATAATGAAAGTATAAAATACAACAAAAGTTTATTATTTCAAAGCAATTATTTTGTAAATTTACCTATTTTTTTAGATACATTAAATTTATTAATAATTAAATATAATTTATTTTATGTCAAAACAGCTAATTATACTTTGAATTATGAAAACAAAAAAAATTATGAATTAAAAAAAAAATTATTAATTACTAAAATAATTTATGAGGAAAAGAATAAAAAAAATAAAGTTTTAATAAAAAAGAATTTAAAAAAAAAAATTAAAATTTACAATATTTTCTTAAAAATTTATATTAAAATTACAAATAATTATAAAATAATTTATAATAAGTTTTACAAATATTCAATAAAATTTTTTAAAAATTTATTTTTAATTAATAAATTGTTTTCTTATAGAAACAAAAAAAATTTAGAAAAATTAACAAAAATTACAATTGATCAAAATTTATTAAATTGGAAAAAAAAAGGAAAAAACTATTTTTATTATTCTAATAATAATATAAAAAAAAAAAACTATATTTATTATAATTTTAATCAATATACTTTAATTGATGAAAAAAACGAAAATAAAAAAGCATTCAAATTTTTTATTGAAAAACAAAAAAATTTATTATTTTTATCTAATAAAATAAAATATTTAGATAGTAAAAATTTGATTAGTCAATGGTCTGATAAAATAAATAAAAAAACTATTTATATATTTTATAAAACTTTCATATCTATTTTTCAAGAAAATATTAATAAAATTTCAAAACAATTTATTTATTTTCCAAAAATTCTAAATATTAAAACAAAAATTCAAATTTTTTTTTTAAATAAAAATATTTTATTAGAGCAAGTAACATTTAATATTTATTATAAATTAACCACATATTTTTATTTTGATGAAATATTAATTACTAACTTTCTTATTGATTATTTTAATAATAATAATATAATTTGCACAAAAATTTTTAATAGCATTTTTTTTCCGCCAATATGGCAAAATGAAAAAATTTATTTTAGTTCTATGAAAATGTCTAATAAAATATTATTACAGTCTCAATTTTCTAAAGCAGATACACTAACATTATTCAATTTTTTATATTATTCTAAGTTAAGTTATAAAAAAAACTTAAATTTTTATTCAAAAAAAAAGAAAAAAAATAATTTGACATATACACAATTAATAAAAAATATAGCTATAGAAAAAAAAAATTTGTCTAATAATCAATTAACTTTTTTTTATACAAATTCGAATAAAAATTCAAATATTAAATCACAAATATATAAAACTTTTTTATCAAAAAATTTTTCAAAATTTAATTATAGAAAATTAATTTTTTTACATAAGTTTGACCTAAATAAGTTATTCACTTCATTAGTTAAATTTAATCCTGTTTTTTATGAAAAAAAAAAAAATTTAAGAAAAATTAATTTAGATAAAACTCTTTCTATTAAAAAAGCATTAAAAAAAAAAAATGTTCATAAAATAAATGATTTTAAAAATTATTTACTTTCTGAGTTTTTTATCTCTGTGAAAGACGAAAATAATAAAATAGTTACTTGGATTAATAAATTATTTATTATAAGATCTAATTCTAAAGCAAATTTAATAAATATTATTTTAAATAATAATAATATAAATAAGAGAGATTTAAATAATGAAAAAAAAATATTTTTTTCAATAAATCCTATTAAATTAATTCCACGGACTAAAATACTTAAAAAATCAGTAAAGTGGATTTTATTTGAAAAATATATATTATGGTTTTTTACTTTTAAATGGTGGAATTATTTTAAAAATATAGTTTTAAATTTATTTTCAGAATTATTATTAAATATTAATGATCAATTTAATTATATTTTACCAACCATTTTACAAAACAAAATAAAAAAATTAGACTATTTATTAAAATTTTCATTATATGATTTAAAAAATAGACTTATTGGTAATTCATTTGAAAATTGGAATTTACGTTTATTAAAACAAATTAATAAACAATCTAATAATCAAGAAAGAATATTGCCATCTTTTTCTTTGAATGTGGTTATTAGATGGAATAAACAATATATAGCGACTATAAGTTTTATTATTTTTATCTATTTTGTCTTTCAAAAATATTTTTCCAGTTTGTTAGGCTCAGATTATTTTGAACCATGGAAATCTTTTGAAATAATTCAATCTTTAATAGATTCTTCACGTGGAAGATATTTAGATAATTTAATCCATAATAATTCAATACAATTTATTAAATCGGAAAATCTATTAATGCATCTTTTTAGAAATTTAAAACATTATATAAAAAATGTAAAATTTTATTTATTTACAAAAAAAAAAATAAACAAATTATTAATTAACAATAAAGGAGTGGATCTTTCTCGCAGAGAACGAAAACTATTAGTTCAATCTTTGATAACTAACAAAAGCATTGAGCAATATAGATCAAGATTTACTTCTAATAATAACTCTATAATTTTTCAATTTGGTAATCCAATTGTGAAACAACAAAAATTGAAAAATTATTTAGAAAATTTAACTGAAAATTATCAAAAAAATTTAGTAAATTATCCATTTAATCAATTTTATTTAGCAGAAAATTTAGTTTTTTTATCTTCGTGGCAAAAAACGACTTTTTTATCTATCCCATGGCAAATTAATACTTTAAAATCAACTCTGTATAAAAAACCTGTTCCACTTGAATTAAGACTTTTTTCTTCAAAAGGAATTTTATTAATAGGTTCATTAGAAACTGGCCGCTCTTATTTGGTCAAAAATCTAGCAGCAAATTCTTTTGTTCCTTTAATAAAAATATCTATAAATAAACTTTTATATAATAAACCTGATATTATAACTGAGAGTTGGATGAACATTTTAATGGAAAGTTTACGAAGATTAAATCTTATTTTAGAATTAGCAAAAAAGCTCTCTCCGTGTATAGTATGGATGCAAAATATTCATGAACTTAATGTAAATCGTTCAACTCAAAATGTGGAATCTGATCCAACTTTTTTACTTGGTATCTTCCTAAAATATTTTCAAACTGGTTTTAATAAAAAAAGCACTCACAATATAGTTATTATTGGTTCGACTCATTTTCCCAAAAAAGTGGATCCTGCTTTGATTTCTCCAAATAGATTAGATCGATTAATAAATATTCGAATGTTTAATATTTTACAAAGACAAAAAAAAATTTCGATTTTATTATACAGCAAAAATAGTGAATATTTCTATTCGAAAAATAAAAAATCATGTATTAACGAATTTGGATATAGAACCATAGGGTATAATGCACGAGATTTATCAGGACTAATTAATGAAATTTTATTAATTAATATTGTTCAAAATCGATCCATAATAGAAAAAAACACTATAAGATTAGCTTTTCATAGACAAGCTTTAGGTTCTACATATATAAATAATAAAATAAATTTTACGCAGAATTATGGGATACTTTTTTATAAAGTTGGAAAAGTTCTTGTACAAAATTTATTTCTAAAAAACTCGTCTAGAAATCCTTTATATTTTGGTAACGATTTGTGGAAAAAAAAATTTTATTATTTATCTAAATGGTATTTAGAGCCTTCAATTTTTGAATCAGCAATAAAAGAATTCACTATTTTACCTCATATTTTAGGTTGTTTAGCCGGGTTAGCTGCTCGAGATTCTTGGTTCATATTAGAAAATAAACCAGATAATTTAATTTCGCTTGATAAATATGCTGAAAATGATTTTTATTTAGCTTGTAATATTTTAGAAAGTCTTTTAATAGAGTTTTCATGGTTAGAAATATTTGAAAAAAAAGATACTAATAAAGAAAATAATTTTAATTTTCAGTTTCACTCAAAAAATCCTTTACATATGATTAAAAACGGACTTTTTTCAGTAATGGATCAAAATGCAAAAAATACATTGTTGAGTAAATCTTTTAATCAAAAAATTTCTTATAAAAAAGAACTTTATCAATTAACTAGTAATATAACTTGGGCTCCTAAAATATCTCGTCTCAATTTTATTCGTACTAATTTGTTCAATTGGATAAACAGACCTAATGAATTTAAAGTTACATATAATTTTGATTTTTCAAAAAAAAAAGAAAAGAAAGAATTTAATGGTTCACCAAAAAATTCTCAGTTTTTTGAAATTATTCAGCACAAAACAAAAGAGCAACTTCCTTATGAAAGGGTTTTATCTCGAATAAGACGAAGAAATGTACAAGAATTAGAATTTCAATTAGAAGATATTTTATTGGAAGAGCAGTTTGTAATACTAGGATTTTCGCGATCATTTACAGAATATCAAATGGAATTTCGATTATCTAGTAAACCTATGTTATTTATCGGAGGACGATTTCTTTGGGACCCTACTGGTTTATTATTCCGAAATCATCATTTCATTTTTTCACGTCAAAATGTATTTATAGATGAAGAAATGTTAAGAAGATTATATGTTACTTATGGAGCAAGAAGAGAACGCGAAAAATCTCGTTCGAGTCAAAAAATTAAACAATTTTTTCTTCGTCGTGGATATGGTCGAGATTCCATAAATGACTTTTCTATAAATTGGTGGAATCAGTTACCTTTTATTGAAAGAAATAATATTGAAACTTTCAAGCGTATGGAGGGAATTGGTGTTCAATTGAAACGCCCACAAGTATTTACTCCTGTATATTTATATCAACGTTGGCTGATTGAAAACCCACTGGAAACTATGACTCGTTTTGAATTATTAAATAATCAACAAAGATGGTTAAAAGTAAATAATTTATTATTTAATGATTCTTTCATTTATTATACTCTTTTAGAAATTTATCAATATTTATTAAAGTTTTTTATTTTACATCAAGTTTTATTGAATGAAATGACAAAAATATTACTTAGAAAGAAATGGCTTTTTCAAAACGAAATTGAATACTTTATTAATAAAATAAACAAAATGAACTAAAAGTTACTTTATTTTATTTAAAAATAAAAAAAATTAATATTTAGAAATATTTGATTTAGTGCTAAAATAAAAAAAAATTTATTGAAATTAGCTTAATCAAATATTTCTAGATATTAATAAAAATTTATCTAAATCATTTAATTTATTTTAATTAGACATACGGGATTGACGGGACTCGAACCCGCAACTTCCGCCTTGACAGGGCGGTGCTCTAACCAATTGAACTACAATCCCTATAAACATATATATATTTATTATGGCAATTTAAAAAGCTTTATGTCAAATTAATAACAGTTTATTAAATAAACCTTTTTTTTTATAAAAAAAATTTAATTATAAAAAAATTTTATTTGATTAAAGAATGAAAAATAAAGAATAAAAAAAAAATATGTTTTTTAATTTGGATAGATTTTGGGCCGAGCTGGATTTGAACCAGCGTAGGCATTGCCAGCGGATTTACAGTCCGTCCCCATTAACCGCTCGAGCATCGACCCGAAAAAGAAAAAAAGAATAAAGGTAGATTAATTAATTACTTTGTTATTTTTTTCTTCTTTCAATTATTATATAGAAAATTTTGTTTAATAGTGAAATATTACAAATACTTTTTCGTAATACCCCCAGGGGAATTCGAATCCCCGTCGCCTCCTTGAAAGAGAGGTGTCCTAGGCCACTAGACGATGGGGGCTTAATCCTCATATTTATGTTACTTAATTCTTTATTTACTGTCAATAGTTAATAATATAGATCATTTCTTTAATTTATAGGTAATTATAAAAATATTTTAATAAAAACTTTAAATAAAAGTAATAAATGAAAAAAAAATTTCAATTTTAAAAAAGTTAAATAAATTTGTAATTTAACTTTAAGTAATAAAATTTAAGTTGACAAATATATCTTTTTTATCACAAACTTTATTTATATTAGTTTCCTAATAATTTGCCCTTTTAACTCAGTGGTAGAGTAACGCCATGGTAAGGCGTAAGTCATCGGTTCAAATCTGATAAAGGGCTTATATACTTATATTTAAATAAAAAATTTTGAATTATTGGAAAAATAAATAGAATAAAAATAATATAAAATTATGTTTTTTTTTATTTTTGAGTTAAAATTACATTAATTTAATTTAAATAGAAAACATTATGAAAAATTTTATGAACGAAAATATTAAAATTGGATTAATTAAATAATTATTTTTTTAGAAAATATTATGACTAAATTGGATATAAGACAATTAATTGATATAATATACTTGATAGATTTAATAGATCAATTGTGAATTAATAACAATAATACATTTTTAATAAAATTTTTATTTATTTCTATAAATAAATATTTAAATATATATAAATAATATTTTAGTAAATTTAAAGATTTTTATTCTAAATAAATTGGCTATTCTTATAATAGATTTTGCTAGAAAAAAAAGTAAAATAATTTTTTTTTGAGTTAAAGGGACATGTACAAAAATAAGTAACAAAGAAAAGAAAAGTTTACCTATCTTCTAAATCTTTAGTTGTCTAAGATGTAGAAGAGTTTGTTTACAAAAAAATAGAAATATTATTTAACTTTTATTTTTTATCTAAGGTACTTAAAAATGATTATAATAGTTGAATAGGAGAATCACTATGACTATAGCCATTGGAAAGTCTTCCAAAGAACCAAAAGGTTTATTTGATAGCATGGATGACTGGCTAAGAAGAGACCGTTTCGTATTTGTAGGTTGGTCCGGTCTATTACTTTTTCCATGTGCCTATTTTTCTTTAGGTGGATGGTTTACAGGTACAACTTTTGTTACTTCATGGTATACTCATGGATTGGCTAGCTCTTATTTAGAAGGCTGTAATTTTCTAACTGCTGCAGTTTCTACTCCCGCTAATAGTTTAGCACATTCTTTATTGCTATTATGGGGTCCGGAAGCACAAGGAGATTTTACTCGTTGGTGTCAATTAGGAGGTTTGTGGACTTTTGTCGCTCTTCATGGTGCGTTTGCCTTAATAGGTTTTATGTTGCGCCAATTTGAGCTAGCTCGATCTGTGCAATTACGCCCTTATAATGCAATTGCTTTTTCTGGTCCAATTGCTGTTTTCGTTTCCGTATTTCTAATTTATCCTCCCGGTCAATCAGGTTGGTTTTTCGCACCTAGCTTTGGTGTAGCAGCCATCTTTCGATTTATTTTATTTTTTCAAGGTTTCCATAACTGGACTTTAAACCCTTTTCATATGATGGGGGTTGCTGGAGTTTTAGGAGCTGCTCCTTTATGTGCCATTCATGGTGCAACTGTCGAGAACACTTTATTTGAAGATGGTGATGGTGCAAATACATTTCGTGCTTTTAACCCAACTCAATCTGAAGAAACTTATTCTATGGTTACAGCTAATCGTTTTTGGTCCCAAATTTTTGGTGTTGCTTTTTCCAATAAACGCTGGTTGCATTTTTTTATGCTATTTGTTCCAGTAACTGGTTTATGGATGAGCGCTATTGGAGTAGTCGGTTTGGCTTTAAATCTACGAGCTTATGACTTTGTTTCTCAGGAAATTCGTGCAGCAGAAGATCCTGAATTTGAAACTTTCTATACTAAAAATATCCTTTTAAATGAAGGTATCCGTGCTTGGATGGCAGCCCAAGATCAGCCTCATGAAAATCTTGTATTCCCCGAGGAGGTTCTACCCCGTGGAAACGCTCTTTAATGGAACCTTGTCTCTAGGTGGTCGTGATCAAGAAACTACTGGTTTTGCTTGGTGGGCTGGTAATGCCAGACTCATCAATTTATCCGGTAAATTACTAGGTGCTCACGTAGCTCATGCTGGATTAATCGTATTCTGGGCTGGAGCAATGAATCTTTTCGAAGTGGCTCACTTTGTACCAGAAAAACCTATGTATGAACAGGGACTAATTCTACTTCCTCATTTAGCTACCTTAGGATGGGGAGTAGGCCCTGGTGGGGAAGTTATAGATACTTTTCCATATTTTGTATCTGGAGTACTTCATTCAATTTCCTCGGCAGTTTTGGGTTTCGGAGGTATTTATCATGCGCTTATCGGACCAGAAACTTTAGAAGAATCTTTTCCATTTTTTGGTTACGTTTGGAAAGATAAAAATAAAATGACTACTATTTTAGGTATCCATTTAATTCTATTAGGTGCTGGCGCTTTTCTTTTAGTATTCAAAGCCTTATATTTTGGAGGTGTTTATGATACTTGGGCCCCTGGAGGGGGCGATGTAAGAAAAATTACAAATCTTACCCTTAGTCCTAGTGTTATATTCGGCTATTTACTTAAATCCCCTTTTGGTGGAGAAGGATGGATTGTTAGTGTAGATAACTTAGAAGATATTATTGGGGGACATGTTTGGTTAGGTTCTATTTGTATTTTTGGTGGAATCTGGCACATCTTAACAAAACCATTTGCTTGGGCTCGTCGTGCCCTTGTGTGGTCCGGGGAAGCTTACTTATCTTATAGTCTAGGCGCAATTGCAGTTTTTGGTTTTATAGCTTGCTGTTTCGTTTGGTTCAATAATACCGCTTATCCAAGTGAATTTTATGGCCCTACTGGACCAGAAGCATCTCAAGCGCAAGCTTTCACTTTCTTAGTTAGAGATCAACGACTTGGAGCTAACGTAGGTTCGGCTCAAGGACCTACTGGTTTAGGTAAATACCTTATGCGTTCTCCAACTGGAGAAATTATCTTTGGAGGAGAAACCATGCGTTTCTGGGATCTTCGTGCTCCATGGTTAGAACCGTTACGAGGTCCTAATGGGCTAGATTTGAGTAAACTGAAAAAAGATATTCAACCTTGGCAAGAACGACGTTCTGCAGAGTATATGACTCATGCGCCATTAGGTTCTTTAAATTCTGTAGGTGGCGTAGCTACCGAAATTAATGCCGTAAACTATGTTTCTCCACGAAGTTGGTTATCTACTTCCCATTTCGTGTTAGGATTCTTTTTCTTTGTGGGTCATTTATGGCACGCAGGAAGGGCACGTGCAGCTGCAGCTGGATCTGAAAAAGGAATTGATCGCGATTTTGAGCCCGTTCTTTCTATGACACCTCTCAACTAATAACTAAAAAATAAATTAGTTAGTGATACTTTAAGATGGCTCGACTAAAAAAGTCGAGCCATCTTAATAAAATTTAATTATTTTTCATAAAAAAGATTTGTTTGGCAGAAAATTGAAAGGAGAGAGAGGGATTCGAACCCTCGATAGTTTTTAAAAACTATGCCGGTTTTCAAGACCGGAGCCATAAACCACTCGGCCATCTCTCCTATTTTCTTTAGGTAAAAAAAATAGTAAGGTCATTAATTATAATTATATAATAATAAAAACTGATTTCACAGTATTGTTACTAAATAAAAAGTAAATATTAAATTTTTGAATTAAAAAAAATCTGAAATATTTTTGGCTCAGTAAGTAAATAACTACTAGAAAAGGATTAATGGTATAACTTATTTTATTTTTCTAACTTGGAGAACCACAACTATGACTATTGCCTTTCAGTTGGCTGTGTTTGCATCAATTGCTATTTCATTCCTTTTAGTAATTGGTGTGCCTGTCGTACTCGCCTCTCCCGATGGTTGGTCAAGTAGTAAAAATGTTGTGTTTTCAGGTGCTTCATTATGGATTGGATTGGTCTTTTTGGTTGGTGTTCTCAATTCATCCATATCATAAAATTTTATTTTGATTATAAAAACTTAAAAATGGAGTAAAGTAAAACGTTCTCATTTCCCTCCCTTCGTAGACTTTATATTATAAGTTCTAAAAGGCATTTTATACAAGTCCTCTGATAATAAAATAAATATTTTCTACTAGGGAGGGTTTTTTTATTTCAAATTATTTCAATCTATCATTTAATTAGAAAAATTTAAGAAATAATTGACTATATTAAAAAAAATATATATATATATATATATACAAATTATATATATATATAAAATATAACTGCGGGTATAGTTTAATGGTAAAATTCCTCCTTGCCAAGGAGAATATGCGGGTTCGATTCCCGCTACCCGCCTTTCCCGAAATCATTATAATATAATTAGTGCTGACTAATAAATTAATTTAAGGGAAGAAAAGCGTTTTAAAAATAATGATAAACTAAAGTTTATTTTTTATATACTATCTATAATTGTTTAATATTTTATACTAAAAATTTAGCGGAGACGGGATTTGAACCCATGACCTCAAGGTTATGAGCCTTGCGAGCTACCAGGCTGCTCTACCCCGCATGACTTTATATTATAATAACACATTTTCAATTAATTAGACAATTATTTTTTTTATTCGTAGATGAAACCCCCCAACTATAATTAGGGGGCTTTTTAATCATAGTTTTTTTCTCATGTCCCTCTAAAATTTTTTACCAACTGGATTTAGTTATTCCAGGTAGAAAACATGCATGAGCCATTTCCCGTGATACATGTCTAGATAAACCAAAATCGCGATAATTTGCTCTAGGCCTTCCAGTTAAGAAACAACGACGATGAAGTCTTGTAGGTGCACTATTACGTGGTAAAGTTTGTAATTTTTTTTGTAATTCCCATTTTTCATCTAAAGATAAAGTTTCTTTTATTTTTTTTTTTACAGATTGACGAAAATTTTGGTATTTCTTTTCTAATCTTTGTCTTTTCTTTTCCCTTTCAATAAGACTTTTTTTTGCCATGATTTTTTTTAATGAGTAAAATATTTGTTTTAATTAAAAAGTGAATAAATTAAAATTTTATTTAAAACTTTTTTTTTCACTTTCTTCTTTCATTTTATTCTATCCTGCTATGTTCCTTCGTATATTGAATAGAATAGATTTTTGTTTTAAAACCAAAGTCTATTCTATTCAATAAGTTTTATTTATTCTATTTAATGATTATTAACCAAATTTACCTGATGTAGAAGCAATTAAAAAAGCAGCATAGGTAAATATATAACCTACTGAGAAGTGAGCTAATCCGACTAATCTTGCTTGAACAATAGAAAGAGCTACTGGTTTGTCTTTCCAGCGAACTAGATTCGCTAAAGGCGTACGTTCATGAGCCCAAGCCAAAGTTTCAATAAGCTCTTGCCAATATCCGCGCCAAGAAATTAGAAACATAAATCCGGTAGCCCAGACAAGATGTCCAAATAAGAACATCCATGCCCAAACAGATAAACTATTCATACCAAATGGATTATACCCGTTAATAAGTTGTGAAGAGTTTAACCATGAATAATCGCGTGACCATCCCATTAAATATGTAGAAGATTCGTTAAATTGAGCTACATTTCCTTGCCATAAAGTAATATGTTTCCAATGCCAATAAAAAGTGACCCATCCAATAGTATTTAACATCCAAGAAACCGCTAAATAAAAAGCATCCCATGCTGAAATATCACAAGTTCCTCCACGTCCTGGACCATCGCACGGAAAACTATAACCAAATTCTTTTTTATCTGGCATTAATTTAGAGCCACGTGCATCTAAAGCACCTTTTACTAAAATTAATGTAGTTGTATGTAAACCTAAAGCGATAGCATGATGAACTAGGAAATCTCCAGGACCAATAGTCAAAAATAACGAATTACTATTATTATTAATAGCATCTAACCAACCTGGTAACCATAAAGTTTGACCAGCATTAAAAGCTGGACTATCTGCTGATGATAAAAGTACATCAAAACCATACAAAGCTTTACCATGAGCAGATTGTATCCATTGAGCAAACACAGGTTCAATTAAAATTTGTTTCTCTGGAGTACCAAAAGCGAGCATAACATCATTATGAACATAAAGTCCCAGAGTATGGAAGCCTAAAAATAGACTAGCCCAACTTAAATGTGATATAATTGCTTCTTTATGCTCTAACATTCTTGCTAATACATTATCTTTATTTTGTTCCGGATTATAATCTCTTATAAAGAAAATAGCTCCGTGAGCAAAAGCACCTGTCATTATAAATCCAGCAATATATTGGTGGTGAGTATATAGTGCGGCTTGGGTAGTAAAATCTTGTGCTAGAAATGCGTATGGAGGTAAAGAATACATATGTTGGGCTACTGAGGAAGTAATAACTCCTGAAGAAGCTAAAGCAAGACCTAATTGAAAATGAAGAGAATTATTAATCGTATCATAAAGACCTTTATGTCCACGACCCAAGCGGCCTCCCGGAGGAGTATGTGCTTCTAAAATTTCTTTCATACTATGGCCAATACCAAAATTAGTTCTATACATATGACCAGCTATAATAAAAATAACTGCAATAGCTAAATGGTGATGAGCCATATCAGTCAACCATAAACTTTGTGTTTGTGGATGAAATCCTCCGAGGAAGGTTAGAATAGCAGTACCCGATCCCTCGGAAGTACCAAATAAATGACTATTTGAATCAGGATTTTGAGAATAAATATTCCATTGTCCTGCGAAAAAAGGTCCTAAACCTTGGGGATGTGGTAATGCTGTCAACAAATTATTCCATCTTACATGTTCACCTCGAGATTCAGGAATAGCCACATGAACCAAATGTCCAGTCCATGCTAAAGAACTTACTCCAAAAAGTCCCGATAAATGATGGTTAAGACGAGATTCCGCATTTTTGAACCAGGAAACACTCGGTTTCCATTTTGGCTGTAAATGTAACCACCCTGCTATTAGGAAAAGAGCTGAAATAAACAATAGAAAAAGAGCTCCGATATAAAGATCTTGATTACTACGTAAACCAATTGTATACCACCATTGATATACTCCAGAATAAGCTATATTAACTGGACCTGACGCTCCGCCTCGAGTAAATGCTTCTACAGCTGGTTGACCAAAATGTGGATCCCAAATTGCATGAGCAATTGGTCGTACATGTAAAGGATCTTGTCCCCATGCTTCGAAATTACCCTGCCAAGCTACATGAAATAAATTACCAGAGGTCCATAAAAAAATAATTGCTAGCTGACCAAAGTGAGAAGCAAAAATTTTTTGATAAAGACGTTCTTCAGTCATATCATCATGACTTTCAAAGTCATGCGCGGTAGCGATACCGAACCAAATACGACGAGTAGTTGGGTCTTGAGATAGGCCCTGGCTGAATTTTGGAAATCTTGATGCCATAATGCTTTTCAAATCCTCCTAGCCATTATCCTACTGAAATAATTCTCGCTAGGAAGAATGCCCATGTTGTGGCAATCCCACCCAGAAGGTAATGAGCTACTCCTACAGCACGGCCTTGTACAATACTCAAGGCTCTAGGCTGAATAGCAGGGGCAACTTTCAATTTGTTGTGAGCCCAAACGATAGACTCAATAAGTTCTTGCCAATATCCGCGACCACTAAATAAAAACATTAAACTGAAAGCCCAAACAAAATGGGCACCCAAAAATAAAAGACCATATGCAGATAATGAAGAACCATAAGATTGAATTACTTGAGATGCTTGTGCCCATAAAAAGTCACGAAGCCATCCATTAATTGTAATTGAACTTTGTGCGAAATTTCCTCCTGTAATATGCGTAACGATTCCTTGATCGCTGATACTACCCCATACATCAGATTGCATTTTCCAGCTAAAATGAAAAATAACTACTGAAATAGCATTGTACATCCAGAATAAACCTAGAAAAACATGATCCCAGGCAGATACTTGGCATGTTCCCCCTCTTCCAGGCCCATCGCAAGGAAATCTAAAACCAAGATTAGCTTTATCCGGTATTAAACGGGAACTACGTGCAAATAAAACACCTTTTAATAGTATTAAGACAGTTACATGAATAGTAAAAGCATGAATATGATGTACCAAAAAGTCCGCGGTTCCTGGTGGAATTGGTAATGAAGCAACTTTTCCACCTACTGCGACTAAATCACCACCTCCCCAAGTTAAACTAGTACTTGCTGTTGCATTAGGGGCTGTTAAGCTAGGTGCTAAAGCATGAGTGTTTTGTATCCATTGAGCGAAAACTGGTTGTAATTGTATAGCAGTATCTGAAAACATATCTTGAGGACGACCTAAAGCACTCATTGTATCATTATGAATATATAATCCAAAACTATGAAAACCTAGAAAAATACAAACCCAGTTTAGATGTGATATTATTGCATCACGGTGTCGTAAAACACGATCTAATAAATTGTTGTATTGAGTTGTTGGATCATAATCTCTTACCATAAAAATAGCTGCATGTGCAGCAGCTCCAACTATGAGAAAACCCCCAATCCACATATGATGTGTGAATAACGAAAGTTGGGTAGCGTAATCAGTGGCTAGATATGGGTAAGGAGGCATAGAATACATATGATGAGCTACTATAATAGTCAAAGAACCTAGCATAGCCAGATTAATAGCTAGTTGAGCATGCCATGAAGTAGTTAAAATTTCATATAGTCCTTTATGGCCTTCGCCTGTAAATGGACCTTTATGAGCTTCTAAAATTTCCTTTATGCTATGACCAATACCAAAATTAGTTCGATACATATGACCAGCTACTAGAAAAAGAACTGCAATAGCTAAATGATGGTGTGCTGTATCAGTTAACCATAAACCTCCAGTAATTGGATTTAATCCTCCGCGAAAAGTTGAAAAATCTGAATATTCTGACCAATTTAGAGTAAAAAATGGGGTTAATCCTTTAGAAAAACTTGGATAAAGCTGAGCTAAAAGATCACGATTTATAATAAATTCATGAGGAAGTGGTATTTCTTTAGGATCTACTCCAGCATCTAAAAGTCGGTTAATAGGTAAGGAAACATGTACTTGGTGTCCTGCCCAACCTAAAGATCCTAAACCTAATAGACCTGCTAAATGATGATTTAACATAGATTCTACATTTTGGAACCAAGCTAATTTAGGAGCAGCTTTATGGTAATGAAACCATCCAGCAAAAAGCATTAAAGCTGCAAAAACTAACCCACCTATTGCAGTCGAATAAAGCTGTAATTCATTAGTTATTCCAGATGCTCGCCAAAGTTGAAAAAAGCCAGAGGTTATTTGTATTCCTTGAAAACCTCCACCTACATCTCCATTCAAAATTTCTTGCCCTACTATTGGCCAAACAACTTGAGCACTGGGTTTAATATGAGTAGGATCACTTAGCCATGCTTCATAATTTGAAAAACGAGCCCCATGAAAATACATACCACTTAGCCAGATAAAAATAACAGCTAACTGGCCAAAGTGAGCACTAAATACTCTACGAGAAATTTCTTCCAAATCATTTGTATGACTGTCAAAATCATGAGCATCAGCATGTAAGTTCCAGATCCAGGTTGTAGTATTAGGACCCTTAGCTAAAGTTCTTGAAAAATGCCCTGGTTTGGCCCATTTTTCAAAAGAAGTTTTTACGGGATCTTTTTCTACCATAATCTTGACTTCTGGTTCCGGTGAACGAATAGTCATCGAGGTTCTCCTCTCTTCAGACGAGGCATAGGAAAAACCCACCAATAATGAATAGTAAACTTCTAAAAAAGACCTATTTTTTTATTATCCAACTTTTTTCTTTTTTTTTTTCAGTTTAAAACTGGGGCGACTATAATACAGAAGTTACCTAAGGCAGGTATTCAAATTTATTATGACACATCTTTAAGGTGCCTAATGGACCATATTAATTTCAATTATATTTTTAGTTAAAGTAATTTTAATTTCTATTTTATTATATTATTTTTTTATTTAAAACGCCCCGTTATTTTCAACCAATTTTGTGCTTCAATATAATTGCTTGGAGCAAGCGAAATTGCTTGTTTCCAATAATCTGCTGCTTGGTCAAACCAAGCTTCGGATGTTTCAGAATCTCCTTGCTGAATAGCCTGTTCTCCTCGGTCGGGATAGTTAAAAGCATCTTCCCTTAGAACCGTACATGAGAGTTTCCTATCTCATACGGCTCACTTAATTAAATTTACTATATTATTACTTACTTATTTGAAAAAAAAATATACAAATTTTTTTTTATTAAATTAATATTTAATATTTTTAATCATTGTAGGTTTATAATAGAAAATTTATTAATGAAATAAGTTTGAAATAAAATAAAAAAAAAAATTAGAGTTTTTTTTTATTTTATTTTTATCTTCTCTCCTATAGAAAAAAAAAATTAGAGTAACTATCTTATTTTAGTCAAAATTTTTTAGTATTTAATGATTAATTTATCAAAAATACTTTATCTCTTTAGGATCTAAGACTACACCGCTGTTTATTTAATTGCCATTTAACCCAACTTTATTACATAAGTGAGTTTTCTAATTAAACAGATTTTTTTTATCGAATTATAATATTGTTGTTTCTTTACGGTGCTTTTCTAACAAATTTAATTATATTATCCATAGAGATTTTAGACTTTCATTTAAATCGTTTTTTATTTTTTGATCTATAATGAAGTTTTATTTATTACAGCTAATAAAAATCTTCTTTAGTTATTTATATGTAATAAGTCTCCACTTTTTTATTTACAATTCATGGTAGTTTTTTACTAAAAAAATATATTATATCGATAGCCGCACGTAATGACAGATCACAGCCATATTATTAAAAGCTTGTGGTAAAGATGGATTTCGCTCTAATGCTTGAAAATAATATTCTAAAGCTCTTGCGTGTTCTCCATTACTTGTATGAATAAGGCCTATATTGTATAGTATATAACTTCGATCATAGGGATCAATTTCTAAACGCATAGCTTCATAATAATTTTGTGAAGCTTCCGCATATTCTCCTTCAGATTGAGCTGACATTCGTTACGATCGTTTATATAATTCTAGAAAAATTGAATAAACTTCGTTTCAAAACCGTACATGAAATTTTCATTTCATACGGCTTCTCTTGTTCACCATATAAAAGGGATTACTCTATAAAATTTATAAAAAATTTTACCCAATCTAATAAAGTAACAAGGGCTAGTTTTTTCAAAAAATAGCTAGCCATCCTTCTTCTAAAAAGGATTTTTTATTTTAATTTCAAATTAAATTTTTAAACTTTTCTTTGTTCTTAACACTTTGTTTCTTAAAGGATTAGCTTTTTCGACAATCTCCGATGGTTATATGAGTACCCAATTTACAAATGAGATGGATTTTTGTTTTCCTAACCATAAATTTATTAGTAAATCATTCTTACTATTGAGTATAAAACAAATTTTATTTAAAATTTTACGAAGGTTTTGTGTTGTCGATTTCTACATGTAACGCTTTTCCAACTATGTATGCTTATAAAATAAAATCAAAATTATAGCGTTAACCTTTTGCTTAATACTTTAATCCCTAGAAGATTAAAATACTGAAGGCTACATCAATCGAGGGTACACGACAGAAGGAATTCTTTTTTATAAATTAACCTTCACTAAGTATAAGTTTCATGTAATTAAATATTTTCATGTTTTCTTCCCTATTAAATAAATTTCTGTAAGGATTCAAAAATCAAATCGCACCATCTCTATAATAAGTAAAAGCTTCTTTTTCCCTTTGTGTAGTCGGAATTATTCGTAATAAAATGTCTGCAACAATTGTAAAAGTTTTATCAATAAAATTATCATTTTTTTGGGATCGAGGCATAATAAAATAAAGCTTTGGCAAATTTCTAATATTCCCTTTTATTTGAGAATAAATCCATTAAAAATGACTTTTCATAATTAACTTATTTAAATATATATATTGAATATTTAAATACCTTATTAATTAAAAACAAGTAAAAAACTTGCTATTCTATAAACTTATGATTTAAAATCACAGAAAAATATTATAGGAAAGATGGCCGAGTGGTCGAAGGCGTAGCATTGGAAATGCTATGTAGACTTTTGTTTACCGAGGGTTCGAATCCCTCTCTTTCCGGGGTTGCAAAAAAATTTTATGTATATAATTATTAGTTCCTAGTTAAGCCTGACGAGAATAATATTCTACAACTAATAATTCATTTATTTTTAAATCAATGGATTCACGATCTAGTATTTGATTAACTAATCCTTTTTTGTTCAAAGAATTATAAGTTAAATGATTTGGTATTTTATATTTTTGATAAAAATCTATATTTTTACTAATAATAGTCTGAGATTTTGGTCGATCTTTTATAGTAATAAAATCCTGAGGTTTACATCGATAACTTGGTATATCTACTAGACGATTATTAACTAAAATATGTCTATGATTTACTAATTGCCTTGCCCCAGGAATCGTAGGGGCCATACCTAATCGAAAAATGATATTATCTAAACGCATTTCGGGTAATTGTAATAAAACTTCACCTGTTGACCCTTTTGCTTTTCTAGCAATGCGTACATAATTAAGTAATTGTCGTTCTGTTATTCCGTAATGAAAACGTAATTTTTGTTTTTCTTCTAAACGAATACGATACTGAGAAATTTTCTTATTTGATGTTGATTGATTAATAGAACTAGATTTTAACTGTGGTGTTTTAGTAGTTGGTCCTGGTAAAGCTCCTAAACGACGTATTATTCTTACACGAGGTCCTCGATAACGGGACATAAAAACTCCTTATTTTTACAAAAAAATTTACAAAAAAGGATAAAATAATAATAATATATTAATAATAAGACTAAATAAAAGGTATTCAATTAATTTACTTTTTGTTCATAAAGTTTTTTTACTTCAAATTATCTAACTTTTTTTACCAAAAAATTATATATTTTTCTTTAGTCAAGAACATCATAACATGAGAAACACTACAAAAAAAAACAGTATTCTTTTTTTATCTAAAGAAACTTTTAAAAGTTTTTAAATTTTTTATTTTAAGAGTTATTTCTAGTAATAGATTTAGTATCAAGAAAAGCCCGCTATCGGAGTCGAACCGATGACCATCGCATTACAAGTGCGGTGCTCTGACCTCTGAGCTAAGCAGGCTTTATCAATAGAAGTAAATAATAATTTTTTTTTAATTTTCTTTTGTACAACCAAATTATTATATCAATAAAATTTTAATAATGCAATAATTACTAATTACAAAAAAAGACTTTATTTTACTAATTAAAAAAAAATTGTATATAGGTATATATATATATAAAGTATTGCCTTAAAACTTATAAAATATTATAATTATTTAGTCTAACTAAAATCTACTAATCAAAAATATTTTTTTTATAAAATTTTATTTTTTTATTTTGAGTAACTAAAAACTGAAATAGGGGGTATGGCGGAATTGGTAGACGCTACGGACTTAAATAATTTGAGCTTTAGTAGAAAAACTTACTAAATGCTAGCTTTCAGATTCAGGGAAACTTAGGTTGAAAAAAAGTATAAGCAATCCTGAGCCAAATTTTATTTTATTTGAGAATGAAATAGGTGCAGAGACTCAATGGAAGCTATCCTAACGAATAATATTCTATATTGATAAAGATAAAATTTAATTTATTTAAAATTTAATTTTTTTGATATTACGCGAGGATAAAGATAGAGTCCAATTTTACATGTTAATCTCAGCAACAATTTAAATTGTAGTAGAAAGAAAATCCGTTGGCTTTATTGACCGTGAGGGTTCAAGTCCCTCTACCCCCAAAACTATAATTTTTTATTGACATAAGCTTTCAATTTATGTTAGGATAAGTCAATGAAAAAGCCGGAATAGCTCAGTTGGTAGAGCAGAGGACTGAAAATCCTTGTGTCACCAGTTCAAATCTGGTTTCTGGCATTATAAAATTATTTTATATATCTTTTGTTTCTATTCTATATTTATATATAGATTATTTTGTTTTATTGTCTAATTCAAGACAATAAAACAAAATTTTTTAAAAATAATAGATTTTTAAATTAATATTAGTTTTTTTTTATAAATTATCTTTTTCGTTATCTGATAAAAAATAAATTTTGAATATTTATTCAAATATTCTGGCTCCTGAATTTAGAGGTTAATAAGCATCTTGTAACTCATAAAAATCCGGTACAATATAATCTTTACGTAAAGGCCAGCCAATCCAAGTATCAGGCATTAGTATACGTTTAAGACGTGGATGGTTTTCGTAAAAAATTCCTAACATATCGTAAGATTCCCGTTCTTGAAAATCAGCACTTTTCCAAATCCAAAAAACAGATGGTATTTTAGATCCTTGTCGTGATACAAAAATTTTAATACAGATTTCTTCAGGTTGATCTGCATTATTTTGTATTTTTGTAAAATGATATACACTGGCTAATAACCCACCAGGTGCTACATCATAAGCGCATTGGGAACGGAGATAATTAAAACCATAAACATATAAAGCAACCGCGATCGAAAGCCAATTTTCGGATCTAATTTGTAAAATTTCTACACCTTGATAATCAAAACCTAAAGGTCGATGAGCTAATTTATGCTTTGCTAACCAAGCGGATAATCGCCCTTGTATTTTCGTAGTGGTAGTAGAATTATCTGCATAAGTATTTAACATATTTAAGTTTTTAAAAAATTCTATTTATTTTGAATATTCTTTTTATTATCTTCGTTTTTCAATAAAAAAGTTAAATTTTTCTTTTTTTCAGTTGAATCAAAAGTGTTTAAAGTTGAATCAAATTGAGTCTTAGAAAGTTGAGGATATAATTTTTTATTAAATTGTTCGGTAGAGACAAAATTCAATTTATGATTTAATGTTAAATATCTTTCTCCTTGTTTAAATTTATATTTATCTTTATATGTTTCTTGAGCTACCTTTTTACGAAGTTTTATTATAGCATCCATAATAGCTTCTGGTTTTGGTGGACAACCAGGTAAATAAATATCTACAGGAATTAATTTATCTACTCCACGAACCGTGCTATAAGAATCTGTACTGAACATACCTCCCGTAATAGTACATGCTCCCATAGCAATTACATATTTAGGTTCGGGCATTTGCTCATATAATCTTACCAAAGATGGTGCCATTTTCATTGTTACAGTACCAGCTGTTATTATAAGATCCGCCTGTCTCGGACTAGACCTGGGGACTAAACCATAACGATCGGAATCGGAACGTGAGCCAATTAATGAGGCAAATTCGATGAAACAGCAACTAGTACCATAAAGAAGTGGCCATAAACTAGAAAGCCTAGCCCAATTTGAAAAATCATTAAAAGTAGTTAAAATAATTGAATTTGAATTTTTTTGATTAGAAAGTGAATTTATAAGTGGCTTCATATAATTATTAATCTAATTTTCATAATTGTAATAGTTAGAATTTAAGACCATTCTAATGCTCCTTTTCGCCATGCATAGACTAAACCAAGGATTAAGATAAATACAAAAACTAAAGCTTCGATAAAAGCAGATAAGCCTAATTCATTAAAACTCATAGCCCAGGGATAAAGAAAAACTGTTTCTATATCGAAAATAACAAAAACTAGAGCGAACATGTAATAGCGAATTTGGAACTGAATCCAAGCATCGCCCATTGGTTCTATACCCGATTCATAGCTAGTAAGTTTTTCGGGTCCTTTATCAGTATTACCAATAGGTGCTAAAATCTTAGAAATAGAGAAAGTTAATATGGGAATAGAACAAGCTATTAATAAAAAAATAAAAAAAGAATTGTATTTAGGTAATAAAAACATTAATATACTCCTGTAAAATAAAAAGAACAATTTTATTTTAAATAAAAATAAAATAAAAAATTTAATTAATTGAATATTTTCTATATATATATAGAAAGTATAAACAATATATATGAGCTAATAAAAAGAAAATAATAATAAATTAAAATATTTCAAATACTAAATATTTTTATGATTTAGGGCTATACGGATTCGAACCGTAGACAATCTCGGTAAAATAGTTAAAAATATTTATTTGAAATTTACTTATAACTATTTTAGGAACCCAACATGCATTTTTTTGCATTGGGCTCTTTCATCAACTAAAAATAAAATTTAGTTATTTTGCTATCCTTTTTTTACTAAAATATTAAAATAGCTCCGTGTGCTTGAAAAATCTTTTAAAGCAATCCCAAAGTTAAAAAAAAAATAAATATTGACATAGGTTTGCTTAATTTAGCATGGATTTACTCAGAATGAATTTCTATTACTTATAAATTTTGAAACTTCATACACCCTAAAGCTCGTGAAGTAAGAAAATAGAATATCTCGAGGTCCCCGTATTATCCTCATCATGCTCAGCATTGAATAATTTTCAATTTTACCATATCAACTAAAAAATAAATTTTAATTTATAATAAATTGAAATTCAATTTTTTGTCATGCTATTGTTCTGTTATATCAATAATAAAAGTAAGACAAAATATTTCACAAAATAAATTTTTTTGTGAATCGTATAACCCGATAAATTTTTTAAAAGCATTGGCGCACGTGTAAACGAGGTGCTCTACCACTGAGCTATAGCCCTTATTATCATTATTTTCAAGTAAAATTATACTAACATAATTTCTTTTATTTTGTCAAGACAATAATTGAAATAGAATAAAATAACTTTTTTATTTTATATCTTTTTTGAATATATTAATAAAAATATTGCTTATATGCTGATTAATAAGCTAAAATAATATTAGCCTGCCTACTTAACTCAGTGGTTTAGAGTATCGCTTTCATACGGCGAGAGTCATTGGTTCAAATCCAATAGTAGGTAGATAAAATAGTTAATAAAAAAACTCAATGGCATATAATTTATATGCCATCAAGTTCATTAAATTTAGAAATTTTAAGAAATAGCTTCAATAGCTTCTAAGCGTGCTTTTGCTCTTTTTAAAGTTAAATTAGCTTCAATAGCTTGTTTTCGACCGTCCGCTTGAGACAGTTTAGTTTGAGCAAGCTGAAAAACTTCTTGAGCCTCTTGCAAATTTATTTCATTAGCTTTTTCTGCTTCATTTACTAAAATCGTCATTTGATTATTATCTATCATAGCAAAACCACCCATTAATGCCATAGTAGACCATTTTTCATTTAGTCGTATTTTTATAATACCTATATCTAAAGCTGTTAAAAGTGGTGCATGATTTGGTAATATACCAATTCGACCACTATTTGTAGATAAAATAATTTCTTGTACTTCAGAATTCCAAACAATTCGATTTGGAGCCATTACACGAAGATTTAGGGTCATTTTTTATTAATTCTCCACTTGTAAGGTTGCAGCCTTTGCAGTAGCTTCATCAATATTACCTACCAAATAAAAAGCTTGCTCAGGAAAACTATCTAATTCTCCAGAAAGAATCATTTGAAAACCTTTAATAGTTTCAATAAGACTAACATATTTACCTGGAGAACCTGTAAATACTTCTGCTACGAAAAAAGGTTGAGATAAAAAACGCTCAATTTTTCGTGCTCTTGCGACAGTCAATCTGTCTTCTTCTGATAATTCATCAAGTCCAAGAATAGCTATAATATCTTGTAGTTCTTTATAGCGTTGTAATGTTTGCTTAACTCCCTGAGCTGTTTCATAATGCTCTTCGCCTACGATCCAAGGTTGAAGCATAGTCGAAGTCGAATCTAAAGGATCTACTGCCGGATAAATACCTTTGGCTGCTAAGCCTCTTGATAATACAGTAGTTGCGTCTAGATGTGCGAAAGTGGTAGCAGGAGCTGGGTCAGTTGAATCATCTGCAGGTACATAAACTGCTTGAATTGAAGTAATAGATCCTTCTTTTGTTGAAGTTATTCTTTCTTGTAAAGTACCCATTTCTGTACTTAAAGTTGGCTGATAACCTACAGCAGATGGCATTCTACCTAATGGAGCCGAAACTTCTGAGCCTGCTTGAACGAAACGAAAAATATTATCAATAAATAAAAGTACATCTTGCTTATTGACATCTCTAAAATATTCAGCCATTGTCAAAGCAGTTAATCCTACTCTCATACGAGCTCCAGGTGGCTCATTCATCTGACCATAAACCAAAGCTACTTTCGATTCTGAAATATTTTCTTCATTAATAACTTTTGATTCTTTCATTTCCATGTAAAGATCATTTCCTTCACGAGTACGTTCCCCTGCTCCACCGAATACAGATACACCACCATGTGCTTTAGCAATGTTATTAATTAATTCCATAATAAGTACCGTTTTTCCTACACCAGCTCCTCCGAATAATCCAATTTTTCCACCACGCCGATAAGGAGCTAAAAGATCTACTACTTTAATTCCCGTTTCAAAAATAGATAATTTAGTGTCTAATTGTGTAAAAGCTGGAGCGGATCTATGAATAGGGAAAGTTGTACTAGCATCTACGGGACCAAGATTATCGACAGGTTCTCCTAAAACATTGAAGATACGTCCAAGAGTAGCTTCCCCGACTGGAACACTTAAAGGAGCTCCTGTATCAATAACTTGCATTCCTCTCATTAAACCATCTGTCGCACTCATAGCAACAGCTCGAACCTTATTATTTCCTAGTAATTGTTGCACCTCACAAGTAACATTAATTTCTTGACCCGCTGTATTTTGACCTTTCACTACTAGAGAATTATAAATATTAGGCATTTTACCTGGGGAAAAAGTAACATCTAATACAGGGCCGATAATTTGAGTAATACGTCCTACGTTTTTGGCGATAAGTGTTGAAGTCCCAAAAGTACGAGAATCTGTTTTCATAAAATTTAGAAGTAATAAAATTAGTTGCTGATTATATTGAAAAATATTTAGTATCAACTCGATCATTTAATTATTGAAGAAAATAATTATCTTGAACTAATTACTTATATATAAATATAAGTATATGAAATGAAAAAAATTAAAAAGTGTAAGAAATAAAAATAAATAGTTGTTGCAATATAAAAATATTACTAAATAGTAAATAGATTTAAATAAAAAAAAATTTAATTTATTTTTTTAAAATAGATTAACACGATAGTTTTTTTTTCTCGTTATTTTCTAATACCTTTTAAATTAAACTTCATTTTCATTAATTAGTTTAACATTCAAAAGATTATTAGGTCAATGCTTAGAAAAATGAAACTCATTTACTAAAAAATAATCTGAGTTGCATCAACTATAAAAAATAATATACAATAATACTGTTTTGTTATAGTAAAATAATTTTGTCTAAAAATAGACAAAATTAAATACCAAATAAGTTTTTTTATAAGACTAAAAAAAATTTATTTATCGAGTAGACCTCATCCTTGCAAGAGTTATCAATTGAGTTGTAGGGAGGGACCTATGTCACCACAAACGGAGACTAAAGCAGGTGCTGGATTTAAAGCTGGTGTTAAAGATTACAGATTAACTTATTACACTCCAGATTATCAGACTAAAGAAACTGATATTTTAGCAGCATTTCGAATGACCCCTCAACCGGGAGTACCAGCTGAAGAGGCAGGAGCGGCAGTAGCTGCGGAATCTTCCACTGGTACATGGACTACTGTTTGGACCGACGGACTTACCAGTCTTGATCGTTATAAAGGACGATGCTATGGTATTGAAGCAGTTCCTGGAGAAGAGAATCAATATATTGCTCATGTTGCTTATCCATTAGATTTATTTGAAGAAGGTTCTGTTACCAATTTATTTACTTCTATTGTTGGTAATGTTTTTGGATTCAAAGCTTTACGAGCTTTACGTCTGGAAGATTTACGTATTCCTCCAGCTTATTCCAAAACTTTCCAAGGCCCACCTCATGGTATTCAAGTTGAAAGAGATAAATTAAACAAATACGGTCGTCCATTATTAGGATGTACTATTAAGCCAAAATTGGGTTTATCTGCTAAAAACTATGGTAGAGCTGTATATGAATGTCTTCGTGGTGGACTTGACTTCACAAAAGATGATGAAAACGTAAATTCTCAGCCTTTTATGCGTTGGAGAGATCGTTTCTTATTTGTAGCTGAAGCCCTTTACAAATCTCAAGCTGAAACAGGTGAAATTAAAGGACATTATTCAAATGCTACCGCAGGTACATGTGAAGAAATGATGAAAAGAGCTTACTTTGCTAGAGAACTAGGCGCTCCTATTGTTATGCATGATTATCTAACAGGTGGTTTTACTGCAAATACTACCTTGGCTCATTACTGCCGTGATAATGGCTTACTTCTTCATATTCACCGTGCAATGCATGCAGTTATTGACCGACAAAAAAATCATGGTATGCATTTCCGTGTACTAGCTAAAGCGTTACGTTTATCCGGTGGAGATCATATTCACGCTGGTACCGTAGTAGGTAAACTTGAAGGAGAACGTCAAGTAACTTTAGGGTTTGTTGATTCACCTCGTGATGACTATATCGAAAAAGATAGAAGCCGTGGTATTTATTTCACCCAGGACTGGGTCTCTTTGCCAGGTGTTTTACCTGTAGCTTCTGGCGGTATCCATGTTTGGCATATGCCAGCATTAACTGAAATCTTTGGAGATGATTCTGTATTACAGTTTGGTGGAGGAACTTTGGGTCACCCTTGGGGCAATGCACCTGGTGCAGTTGCCAATAGAGTTGCATTAGAAGCTTGTGTACAAGCTCGTAATGAAGGACGTGATCTTGCTCGCGAAGGTAATGAAATTATTCGTGAAGCTACTAAATGGAGTCCTGAATTAGCTGCGGCTTGTGAAGTTTGGAAAGAAATTAAATTTGAGTTTGAAACAATTGATACTATATAATTGAATTTCTTTTCTTTTACTTTTATTTTCTTTAAAATAAATTGTTAAATTTAGCAAACTAAAAAGAATACTAATAAGTAGAAAAAAATCTATAGATTTTTTTCTACTTATTAGTAACAAAATATTCTAAAATTTTTCATCAACTTTTTTATTTTTTATTAATCAATAAGAAATAATAATTAGTATCTAATTAATAAATTTTTTGAAGGTTTTGTAGCTCAGTGGATTAGAGCGCATGGTTCCGAACCATGAAGTCAAGGGTTCAAATCCCTTCTAAACCATTAAATTGTTTTTTCAATAGTTTTTCTTTATTTATATTAAAATTTAATTATATATTCTATTTTGTAAAAGAAAATTCAATATTATTGATTCTTAAAAAAATATTAATTATATAAGTTACATAATATGTAAAAACTAAATAAAAACTACTAATATGTCTTTAATGAATTGGTTTGAAGATAAACGCCGATTTGGTGGATTAATTGGAGCTTCTATTGAGAAAGCGACAAAAGGATATATTCTTAATGAGAGAAAAAAACTTAAAGTTAATACTACTAACGGACTATGGACTCGACGTGATAATTGTGAAAATATTCTTTATGTTAGATTCTTGAAACAAAATAAATCTATTTGCGAAGAGTGTGGATATCATTTACAAATAAGTAGTACAGAAAGAATTGAACTACCAATCGATCGCGGAACTTGGCAGCCTATGGATGAAGATATGGTTGCTCGTGATGTTCTAAAATTCTCTGATGAAGATTCTTATAAAAGTCGTGTTATTTTTTATCAAAAAAGAACTGGTTTAACTGATGCTATCCAAACAGGTATAGGCAAATTAAATAAAAATTTAATTGCTCTTGGAGTTATGGAATTTCAATTTATGGGAGGAAGTATGGGTTCTGTAGTAGGTGAAAAAATAACCCGTCTCATTGAATATGCTACTGAAAAATCTATGCCATTAATTATTGTTTGCTCTTCCGGAGGAGCACGGATGCAAGAAGGAACGTTGAGCTTAATGCAAATGGCTAAAATTTCATCTGTTTTACAAATTCATCAAGCTAAAAAAAAATTACTTTATATAGCTATTCTTACATATCCTACAACTGGTGGAGTTACTGCTAGTTTCGGCATGTTAGGAGATATAATTATTGCTGAACCTAAAGCATATATTGCATTTGCTGGTAAAAGAGTAATTGAACAAACATTACGTCAAAAAATACCATATGGTTTTCAAGTTGCTGAATCTTTATTCGATCATGGTTTACTTGATTCGATTGTTCCACGTAATCTTTTAAAAGGAGTTTTAGGTAAAATATTTGAAATTTATGGTTTAGCTGCTTATAAAGAGTCTAATAGTTATTTTTTTTAATTTGATAAAAAATTTAATTAAATTTTTTTTATTCTTTTTAAATGTTATAATTTTTGTATAGATGCTAAAACTTTATATATTAATATAACTATTTTATTTAAATTTTAATTAAATTTTATTTATTTGTTTCTAAGATAAATAATTTATATTGAAAAACTTTTAAGTAATTATAAAAAATATATTAACATCTTTTTTAGAAAAACGGTATAATTAACTTTCTTATTTTTTATAACTATTTTTTCTGCAAATAATATTATTAAAGGTAATTTTTTTATGACAGCTTCTTATTTACCTTCGATCTTCGTACCTTTAATAGGTCTAGTTTTTCCAGCAATCACAATGGCGTCTTTATCTATATACATTGAACAAGACGAAATAATATAATAATTATTTAATAAAATTTTTATATTTTTTTTATATTTGTCTATTCATTAATTTTGAAATCGATACTTTTTAATAAATTTTAAATTAATAAATATATATATCTATATATATTTTTATATATATAGATATATATAAATAAAAACGGCAAATTCTAATTATAGAAAATCTATATAAAAAAAAATTAATATAGTTTTTTATTATATTTTAATAAAATGAAAAACTATATTAATTTTTTTTACTACTAAATATAAATTTAATTTGTAAAAAATTTTAGTTTGGCTTTTTTTGCTAGTTATACTATATATATAAATTTTAGGAGACGTCACAATGAATCGTCAATCTGAATGGCTTTGGGTAGAGCCTATAATAGGATCTCGAAGAATAAGTAATTTTTGTTGGGGATCTATCCTTTTATTCGGGGCACTTGGGTTTTTTCTCGTAGGACTTTCCAGTTATTTTGGTAAAGATATAATACCTTTTTTGTCATCTCAACAAATTATCTTTGTACCTCAAGGAGTTGTTATGTGTTTTTACGGTATTGCCGGTTTATTCCTCAGTTTCTATCTATGGTGCACAATTTTATGGAATGTAGGTAGTGGTTATAATAAATTCGATAAAAAAGAAAAAGTTGTTTCTTTATTTCGTTGGGGATTTCCCGGAGAAAATCGACGTATTTATATCAATTTTTTCATGAAAGATATACAAGGAATACGTATGGAAGTTCAAGAAGGCATTTATCCTCGGCGTATCCTTTATATGAAAATAAAAGGTCAACAAGATATTCCTCTAACACGATTTGGAGAAAAATTAACTTTGGGAGAAATAGAAGAAAAAGCTGCTGAGTCAGCTCGATCTTTACGTGTATCTATAGAAGGACTTTAAATTTGAAAAAGAAAAACTTTAATATTGTTTTTTTCTGTTTTAGTGAATTTTAAATAGTATTTATGAAATCTTATTTCGCGCAATTTCATTTTTGGTTATCAAAAACACCGTACCGTTCTTTAGAAAGAGCTTATAAAACGAGCAAAAAAATACAACATATAAAAAAAGATTATCTTTCTTATAAAAATAAAAATTTATTTTCAAGACGATCTTGGCAAGTCATAATGTTATATATAAATACAAATTTAAATAACTGTGTATTTGTAATATACTGTAGTCTTTTAGAATATAAAATTAGTCTATTTTGTTTAAGCATTATACATAATTTGTTCTTAATTATATCAAATTTTTTTAATTCTTTTTTTTATAAAATGAGTTATTATTCTTTAATTTTTATTAAGTCTATCCAACAATTTGTAATGTTTCCGCAGTTTTCTTTTTCTTATCTTCGGAAAAACATATATATTTTTTTTTCATCTAGAAATTTTGTAAATAAAATTCAAAATAAAGTAGACAAAATTAAAATTGACTGTGAAGAAAAAATTATTAAAGTTAAAACTTCTTTTATTTCAACTAATTTAGTAAAAAAAGATTCGAGAAAAATGAAACAAATGAATAAAAAATTAGCTTGGATTGAAGCTAGTTTAAATGACTTAGATACATGGAAGCATTATTATTCTTTTTCTCTTTTTCCTTTCGAAAAAAAAAAAATAGAAAAGACTTTTTATTTTGAAGATTCAAAAAAATTTGATTTTACTACAATAGCTTATGAATCTATCGGTCTTGTACCCCGCTCGATAACCCGTACCTTATCTGGATTTCAAGCAGAGTTAACAGGACAATCAACTTCATTGGTTCTTCAAGATTTTCAAATAGCTCGCTATCAGGCATTGGCTTCTTTACAATATATGTCATTTTTATTCTTTCTTCCTTGGGGATTCTCCATTTTTCTTAAATTCTGGTTTTTAGAACCTTGGCTCAAAAACTGGTGGAATACTTATCAATTTCAAATTTTTCTTAATTCTTTTCAGCAAGAAATAGCTTTGAAACGACTTCAAGAAATCGAAGAACTTATTTGGTTAGATAAAATAATGGTAAATTCCTTGAAAGAAATACAATCATACGATCTTAATATAGAAATTCATCAAAAAACGATTCAATTAGTTAAAGCATATAATGAAAATAGTTTAAATACTCTTTTACAACTATTAACAGATATTATTTATTTTATTGCTTTAAGCGCGGTTTTTATTTTAGGTAAACAAAGATTAGCTATTTTAAATTCTTGGATTCAAGAATTATTTTATAGTTTAAGTGATACAATGAAAGCTTTCTTTATTCTTTTATTAACAGATTTATGTATTGGATTCCATTCACCTCATGGTTGGGAAATAGTTATAGGTTCTTTTTTAGAACATTTGGGATTTGCTCATAATAAACATATAATATCTTGTTTTGTTTCGACTTTTCCAGTTATTTTAGATACTGTTTTCAAATATTGGATTTTTCGTCATTTAAATCGTATATCTCCCTCTATCGTAGCAACTTATCATACAATGAATGAATAAAAACTAAATTTTCGATTTATAAAATAATTTGTTAATTATTAGTTAGTCTTTTTAGTTACTAATATAGAGTAGAATACTTTTGATTTATGATCTTCATTATCATCATAATGGACAGAATCATAAATAAGGATCACTAGTTTAGCTAAGTATCCTACTAATGAATTTTTTGAAAGAGAGTAAGTAAACTATGCAAAACAAAAATATTAGTCAATGGATAAAAAAATGTGTGATTCGATCAGTTTCGATCATGATCCTGATGAAAATAATAGTTTGGCCATCCATTTCCGAAGCATATCCGATTTTTGCACAACAAGCGTATGAAGACCCTCGAGAAGCAACTGGTCGTATTGTATGTGCCAATTGTCATTTGGCCAAAAAACCTGTTGATATTGAAGTTCCTCAATCTATATTGCCAGATACTGTATTTGAGGCTGTTGTTAAAATTCCCTATGATACACAAATAAAACAAGTTCTTGCTAATGGTAAAAAAGGAGCATTAAATGTAGGAGCTGTGCTTATTTTACCTAAAGGATTTGAATTAGCACCTTCAGATCGTATTCCTCCAGAAATGAAAGAGAAAATAGGCAACCTTTATTTTCAACCTTATAGTTCTGATAAAAAAAATATTATTGTAATAGGTCCTGTTCCGGGCAAAAAATATAGTGAAATTGTATTTCCTATTCTTTCACCAGATCCTGCCGTTAATAAAGAAGCAAATTTTCTAAAATATCCTATATACTTAGGTGCTAATAGAGGAAGAGGACAAATTTATCCGGATGGTAGTAAGAGTAATAATACTGTTTATAGCGCATCAACTACAGGTAAAGTGAGTAAAATTTTACGTAAAGAAAAAGGTGGCTATGAAATAACTATTGAGAGTTTAGATAGTCGTCAAGTTGTAGACATTGTACCTTCAGGACCCGAACTTATTATTTCAGAAGGTGAATTAATTAAAGTAGATCAACCTTTAACAAATAATCCTAATGTGGGCGGCTTTGGTCAAGGAGATGCAGAAATTGTACTTCAGGATCAATTACGTGTTCAAGGTCTTTTAGTATTCTTCGCATCTGTCATATTAGCACAAATATTTTTAGTACTTAAAAAGAAACAATTTGAAAAAGTTCAATTAGCAGAAATGAATTTTTAATTCTGGAATAAAAAATAAAATTAAATTAAAGCGTTTGATTAATAGAATTTTTTCTATTATGGATGATTATTATAATGAAATTGAATTTAGGGTTTTTATGTTTTTATAATATGATAATAATTTCTTTAGAGATTGAATATTTTGAATATTATTATCTTTTTCCTTTATTAAAAGAAATTTTAACTTATCATGGATATACATTAAAATTCAATTATTTAAAAAAATTAACTCGACAAGCATTAATAAACACATCTCAATTAACTAAATTGTTTTTTTTTTTTCATAAAAAAATATACTATAAGAATTTTTTTATGATTAAAAAAAAGAAAAATCAAAAATTAAAAATTTGCTCTCAATTAGAAACAAAAATTTATATTGAAAAATATATTACTAATCAAACTTGTTTATTAATCAAAAAGAATTATTATTTATACAGAGAAAAAAAAGGATCAAAAAAAAATATATATAATAAATATATATATGAAAGTGAAAGTAGAAAATTATCAAAAAAATCTTTTTTATATTTGATTTTTAAATTAATTGTATCTTATAAAAAATGGAAAGCTGATAAATTATACATAAAAATGGCTCATATTGCTTATTGTGAAAATTTAATAGGTTTTTCGATTAAACTTTTTAAAATGGCTCGTTTTGAAAAACAAACTTCTTTTTTTTTTATTTACATTTTTAAAATGTAAATAAAAAAAAATATACAGGTAATATTTTATATTTAATATATTTTTTATTTTAATATTCTATTATTAAAAAAATTTTAGAATAATAAAAAATTAGTTATTGTTTTACTAAATTGAAAAGATATTATAAAATTTTATTGCATAAAATTTTATAATATCTTTTCAATTTTTATTATTAGTTAAATAACAAAATGTTTAAAAAAATTTGTTCAATTAAATTTTTTTTTTATTTTTTCTTATAATTTCTTTTTTTTATGAATAATTTTTTATATAGGTTCAAAATTCCGATTCTTATAAAGATGAACCTAGTCCAGAGTATGAGCCATAAAAAAAGATACCTACTAAACCAATTACAAGAGTACCAGCTACAGTACCTATTAACCATAAAGGAATTCTTCCAGTGGTATTTGCCATTTATCTTATACTCCTTTTCTAATTTCATTTTTAGTTAGAACTTAAACAAAAAAAAAGAACAGTTATAAATATTAAAATTTTAAATTCATTCCAAATAAGGCAAAGAAATTTCTGTTCTAATTAATTGAAAAAATAATTGGAAAATAAAACAGCTAATACAAAAATCAATAATAAACCCCAATAGAGGCTAGTACGATTTAATTCTACACTTTGTTTGTTTGGGTTTGGTTGTGTCATATCTTTACATTTCAAATAAAGTTTATTATTCAAATTTATCGTTGAATAAATTGCATTGCTGATATTGATCCTGGAAAAAAAACTGTAGGTACAGCTAGTCCATGAACGGCCAACCACCTAACTGTAAAAATTGGATAAGTTCTATCTATAGTCATTGATACCTCCTAAAAAGATCTAGTAAATTCATCAACTTGTTCTAGTGAGTTGAAACGACCAGTAATTAAAGGAACTTCTTGCCGGTTTTCTGTAAAATATTCGTTTGGCCGAGGGCTTCCAAAAACGTCATAGGCCAAACCTGTACTAACAAACAGCCAACCTGCAATAAACAAAGATGGTATAGTTATGCTGTGAATTACCCAATATCGGATACTGGTAATAATATCAGCAAAAGGGCGTTCTCCTGTATTTCCAGACATGCTTAGCTCCATATATATTTGTAAAGGCTAGGAAAAAATCCCATAAAAAATTAAATCTAAAAAATTTTCTAAAATATAGTAAAATCTTTTTTTTTAACCTAGTTAGATTATCAGTGTTATACCAAAGGTATTTTTGAAGCATACTAAATCAGTATATCTAGGGTTGTTTTGACGCAGCAAGACAGATAAAATACAAAAATCTTTAAAAACTTCAATTTTTTTAGATTTTTTAATCAATTTAATAAAATTTTCACAAATTTATTAATTTATTATGTAAAATATAAAACTTTTTTACAATATTATACTAATTTAAATTGTTAAAGTTTTGCAAATTAACTTTAAAATAAAATTAATTAGTATAAATAACAAATACTTTTAATAAAAATTAATATACTTTATATACTAAATAAAAAACAAATTATTTTTTATTAAGTAAAGTTTGTATTTAATATATTTTTATATTTTTTTTCATTTTATGAAATAATTAGTTAATAGAAACTGTTATGTAATTAAAAACCGCGGCTACAGATAATTTTTTAAAAATTTATTTTGCTTAATAAAATAAAAAAAATTTATATATTGCTTTTAATTTGAGCTGTGTGTTATTGATATAACTAGTCAAATTTCACTTAGATTTTTAGAAAAAATAGAAATCATCCAGAGTAAAATAATAGCGAAATGAATTGAATCTGCTGCTACTACTATAAAAAAAGCATTGAACAAAATAAAGTCAATGTTATAGGTATAATTACTAAAGTATTTTTAATTAATAAAAATTTAATTAATAAAGAATTTAGGTAATTGTTTTACAAAAGATGTATACTAAATTTGTTATATTATCATTAGGATTTTTCTCATGCTTACTATAATCAGTTATTTTCTATTTTTGTTTGCCGCTTTATTTCTAGCTCTAGTTTCATTTATCGGTTTAAATAAAATACAACTTATCTAAGAAACTATAAAAAATATAACTTTTAAGGTCAGATTCATTTCATTGTATTTCTCAAATAGAATTTGAGATTAATAATAAATTTAGTTAGTTTCTAACTTAAATATTATTTTACTAAAATAAAAAAATGGTTGAAGCATTGCTATCCGGAATTGTATTAGGATTAATTCCAATAACTTTAGCTGGATCATTTGTAACCGCCTACTCACAATATCGACGTGGTGATCAATTAGATCTTTAATTAAATATAGATAAAATTTAAATTTATTTATAGACTTTTTATTTTTCATTATAAAAATAATTATTTATAAAGAAATTTAAATTTAATTAAAGTTTTTTAATTAATATTTTCTTCCGAAATATTTTGATAATCACGCTCTGTAGGATTTGAACCTACGACATCAGGTTTTGGAGACCTGCGTTCTACCGGACTGAACTAAGAGCGCTTATTTCAAATAAAATTTTTAATAATAATAAATAATATTATAAATTTATTTATTTATGACAAAAAATAAAGTATTTTAAAATTACTAATTTACTTTAAAGTAAAATTTTATTAAATATATTTTCGGGTAGGGATGACAGGATTCGAACCTGCGACATTTTGTACCCAAAACAAACGCGCTACCAAACTGCGCTACATCCCTCCCATGATTAATTATTACTTTCTATTTATTTTAATTGTATCTTATTTATTACATTCTGCCTACACTTTTTATTCATTTATTCATTATTTTTTTCGTAATAATTAAAAAAAAATTATTAGAGTTATTTTATTTGAAAAATAGATATAAAATGTAGATAAAAAAAAATATATATATGTGTACATATAAATAAAAAATTATATATAAATATTATTATTTTTTTTTTCATAAAAAAAGATTATTTAAGATAAAATAGAATTAATTAAATAAAAAATAGAAAGTAAATTTTAATTTATTTGTTTTTTCTTAAGAAATTGAATTTATTATTTCATTATATAGAAAAATTTATAAGAAATACAACAAACTTTACTAGTTTATTTAAAATTTTATAAAGATTTATTATAAGGAGACCTACAATGCAAGATGTAAAAACGTATCTTTCTACTGCACCTGTATTAGCGACTTTATGGTTTGTATTTTTAGCTGGTTTATCAATAGAAATTAATCGTTTTTTTCCAGATGCTTTAATTCTTCCTTTTTTCTAAAAAAATATATTTTTATATAAAAAAACAAAAATTTATATTATAAATAATAATAATTTTTTTAGTTTTTTATTATTATTATAATTCGCTAAAAAATTTAAATTTAATTGCTAATTTTTTTAAAAACATTTTATAAATTTTAGAGATTCAATATTCAAGATAAATAGTATTATGGCCAAAAATAAAGATGTAAGAGTAACAATTACTTTAGAATGTACTAATTGTGCTCAAAACAATGAAAAAAAAAAATTAGGTGTTTCTAGATATATTACTCAAAAAAACCGTCGTAATACGCCTATTCGATTAGAATTAAACAAATTTTGTTCTTATTGTAATAAGCATACTATTCACAAGGAAATAAAAAAATAAATAGTTTTTATGAAACAAGCTATAAATAAATCTAAGCGATCTTCTCGCAGACGTTTACCACCAATCAGATCAGGTGAAATTGTTGATTATAAAAATATAAATTTACTTCGTAGATTCATAAGTGAACAAGGAAAAATATTATCTAGACGAATGAATAGATTAACTTCTAAACAACAGCGTTTAATGACTATTGCTATTAAAAGAGCTCGGGTTTTAGCTTTATTACCTTCCTCAAATAATGAAAATTAATTTAATTTTTTGATTTATTGTTGCTAAAATTTTCTATATTTTTTATACTTTTTTTTCCAATAATTTATTGACTTCCCTGGAGCAATTAGATTCCAGGGAAGAATTTTTATTTAATGTTTTTTTTTATCCTTTTATTATTCACTAACTTTTTTTAATATTGTAAAAAAACAATTGTAATCTAGTAAAGCTATTTGCGCAAGCACTTTTCGATTTAAAAGTACCTGATTTTGATATAAGTTTTGAATCAATTTGTTATAAGAAATTCCATTATTTCGGGCCGCTGCATTGATACGAGTAATCCATAAGCGACGAAGATCTCTCTTTCGTTTATTTCTATCTCGATAAGAAGAAGTTAAAGCTCGCATTCCTTGTTGATTGGCTGTTCGAAATAGTTTTGAATGAGCCCCCTGAAATCCAGATGTAAGTGTAAAAATATTTTTTCGTCGTTTTCGAGCTACATATCCACGTTTAACTCTAGTCATTGATGTCTACTCTCATAAATTACTAATTGATTTTAATTAAAGAATAAAAAATTAATTTTTTATTAAAAATAAAACTTTATTTAAAATATAATCTTTTTTTTATTTATTTCTTATTATTTTTTTCCTATTATCAATGGAAAAATTAAATAAAAAGTAAAAGTAATAAAATTAATTTTATTGATTATATTTTTTGAAAATTCTTTTAAAATAACAGAATAAAAACAAAATAGATATATATTTGATTTAATTATAATTATTTTTTTAATCATCAAAAAATAAACATATATATATATAAATATTTATATACATAAAATTATTTCTTTAATTGTTGATAAAAAAAACTAACTTTTCTGGTGTAGAAAGTAAAAATTCTAATGGCTTTTGCTACTTTAACCTTCCTAGCCATAATTTTTTTAAGTTAAAAACTTTCTTATTCACAAAAGAATAGGACTTTGAAATAAGAAAAATAATGGATTCCATTGTTTCTATGACTTTTTTTTCAACGGTGAGGTCCTTTCTATATACCGAAGCTTATTAAATTGAAAAATGTGATTTGTAATTTATATAATTTTCAAATTTTAGCTTTATTTGATTGACCAAATAAAAAAGTATTGAAATTAAAAACTTTTTTATCTAGTAACGATATGTTATTTTGATAGTTTGCTGTGTAGCTGACCTTATTAATCCGTTTCTGCAATCATACAATCATTTTATAATAATTTTTTCTTATTGTATTTTATTTTCGCTTAATACATTTGTAATTACTAATTAACTCAATAGTATTGAAAATTTGCTTTTTTATTTTACACTAAAATAATTGGATTTACACCAATAAAAGTCATAAATTTCATTTATTTAATAAATAAATGATAGATTAGTAATTTATTAAAATAAAAAAATGTTCTTCTGCTATACTGAACTTTTTTTATTATTTAGAATCTTCTAATCCTGACACGTCGCACATACACTCTAGTACAAACTCCTCTTCGTTGAGGGCATCCGCGAAGGGCCGGAGATTTTGTTCTATTTTCTATTGGTTGTCTCCGATTTCTAATTAATTGTTGAATAGTAGGCATTTTTAAACTATATGCAGAATTTATTGGTTTAAATTAGTTTTAACCATAAAAATATAATGTAAAAATTTTTACTTTATGTAAATATACGTATATTAAATAGAATGTAATTTTAGTTTTAAATAAAAAAAATTATTCGAAAATTTAAGTGTTTTCTATAGCTACAAGATCCACAATGCCATAAATTTTTGCTTCTTTAGCTGACATAAAAACATCTCTTTCCATATCTTCGGAAATAACCCATAAAGGCTTACCTATTCTTTGTACATAAACTCTAGTAATGTAATCACGAAGTTTTAATACTTCTTCTGCCTCCATCATGCATTCACCTGCTTGTCCATCATAATAAGAACTAGCAGGTTGATGAATCATTACCCTAATTATAAAATTCGATACAAAATATTGTATGAACTGTACAAGCATTTTTTTTATTGTATACAGCTCTAGAAATAAATTAATAAAATATTTTGAAAAAATAGAAATTTATTTCAATAAATTTTTTTTTTAACATAATTTATTATTTTAAAATTTATATACCACTTTTCTTTTGTTAAATACTATTATGGTTCTTTTGTTTTATCTTCTTCCTATAAAACAATGCCAAAGTTTTTTTTTAATATAAGTAAATTGAATTTTCACTAAAATTTAAAATTTTTATTTTCATATTTTGTAATTACCAAAAAAGTAAAAAAAATAATATTTATAACACTGAAATAAATAAATAAAAAATTTTAATTAATTATCTTGATATTAAACGTTTTTTAAAATAGTTTTATCAAGCTTTTTATGTCATGCTATTATTACCTTCTTCATGAGGCGTATACATTTTTTATTAATCAAAAAAAATCAAATATTGGCGCAAAGCGTGAGGTAACGCTATACGTTTAGTAATTTCGCCCCCGGTTAAAATAGATGATCCCATTGAAGCAGCTAATCCCATACAAATTGTATGAACATCTGGAACTACAAATTGCATAGCATCATAAACAGATATTCCAGCTAAGACAGCTCCACCAGGAGAGTTAATATATAAATACATATCTTTACTCTCATCTTCTCCATTTAAATACATCATAATTCCAATGAGTTGATTTGCAATTTCATCGTCGACATGTTGACCTAAAAAAAGTAATCTTTCACGATAAAGTCGATTGTTATAATAAAATTTAATAAGTTTTTTTTTTTTTTATAACTGTACCAGCTTTTTTATTTGCTCAATACAGCTCAAGCAGTTGAAAAAAATATTATTAATTCTTTCATTTTTTACAAAAATTTTAATATTTTATATTTTTTTTTCATAAAATTTCTAAATTATTATCATAATTTTGTTTAATAGTTTAAGTTCTTTTTTAAATACTTAGTAAACAACATATTAAACAATTCATTCTTTAATATATTTGTTAAATAATTCATTTTTTCTAATTCAAAATATTTTTCTATTTTATATATCTTTTTTTTTACAAACGGTTTTTAGTAATATCTTTAGGTTTATAATCTACTTCGGTAAAATCTCCTTAAGTCTTACTCACATATAAAAGTAAGTTTGTTTATTTTTATTAATTTTTAAAATTAAATTAAATTTAACTAAATTTTGATTTTGAATTTAAATCTTTAACGAAGTTTAAAGCTTTATGTTTTGATTGACTAACCATAGAAAAGATAATTAACTTTTTTACTAAATAATTTTTATTAATAAAATAGTATGTCATGCTATTAAAGCTTTAATAATTTATTAAGTTTAAAATGAAATAAAAACATCTAGATTAAATAAAAGATGATGGATAATTTCCATATAACCAAATATGTTTAATAAACGCACTATACGTCGATCCAAACAGCATCTTCTTCTCCTGGAAGCCTAAAAGGCACTTTTGGAACACCAATGGGCATTTTTTTATTTGAAATAAATATATAACGGCACTTAAAATGGAAATAGAAAAAAATAAGTAGCTAATAAATAAAAAATTAGTTTATAATGTTATTAAGAAGATTATATTATATTTTTCTAATAATATTATCATTATTATATATAAATTTATAATTATATTATATAGGATTTATAAAAAAAAAGAATTTTTTAGTAAAGTTTAAACCATTTTTATTAGTTCAAAGTTTAGTTTATTATAGTATAGTCGTTCATTAATGCAAGAAAGTTACATAGTCTCTAATTCTCTTTGAGAAAGGGGTATTTCCATGGGTCTACCTTGGTATCGTGTTCATACTGTCGTACTAAACGATCCCGGTCGTTTAATCGCTGTACATTTAATGCATACAGCTTTAGTTTCTGGCTGGGCTGGTTCTATGGCTTTATACGAATTAGCTGTTTTTGATCCCTCTGACCCGATTCTCGATCCAATGTGGAGACAAGGTATGTTTGTTATACCTTTCATGACTCGTTTAGGGATAACAAAATCTTGGGGAGGTTGGAGTATTACCGGAGAAACCGTAAATAATGCAGGTATTTGGAGTTATGAAGGTGTAGCCGCAGTACATATTGTTTCATCAGGATTATTATTTTTAGCAGCAATCTGGCATTGGGTATATTGGGATTTAGAGTTATTTCGTGATGAGCGTACAGGAAAACCTTCTTTAGATTTACCTAAAATTTTTGGGATTCATTTATTTTTATCAGGAGTTCTTTGCTTTGCATTCGGAGCTTTTCATGTAACAGGTCTATTTGGTCCCGGTATATGGGTATCTGATCCTTATGGATTAACTGGAAAAGTACAACCTGTAGTTCCAGCTTGGGGAGCTGAAGGTTTTGATCCTTTTGTTCCAGGAGGAATAGCTTCTCATCACATTGCAGCCGGTATTTTGGGTATATTAGCAGGTTCATCTCATCTTAGTGTTCGTCCTCCCCAACGATTATACAAAGGGTTACGTATGGGGAATGTTGAAACTGTTTTATCTAGTAGTATCGCTGCCGTATTCTTCGCTGCTTTTGTCGTTGCCGGGACCATGTGGTATGGTTCTGCTGCAACTCCGGTAGAATTATTTGGTCCTACCCGTTACCAGTGGGACCAAGGATTTTTCCAACAAGAAATAGATCGAAAAATTCGTGCTAGTAAAAATGAAAATCTTAGTTTATCTGAAGCTTGGTCCAAAATCCCAGAAAAATTAGCTTTTTATGATTATATTGGTAATAATCCAGCTAAAGGTGGATTGTTTAGAGCAGGTGCTATGGATAATGGAGATGGAATAGCTGTTGGATGGTTAGGTCATGCCGTTTTTAAAGATAGAGAAGGACATGAGCTTTTTGTTCGTCGTATGCCTACTTTCTTCGAAACTTTTCCAGTAGTTTTGGTAGATGAAGAAGGAATTGTTAGAGCTGATGTTCCATTTAGAAGAGCAGAATCTAAATATAGTGTTGAACAAGTTGGTGTAACTGTCGAATTTTATGGTGGTGAACTTAACGGAGTAAGTTTTAGTGATCCAGCTACAGTAAAAAAATATGCTAGACGTGCTCAATTAGGTGAAATTTTTGAATTCGATCGTGCGACTTTAAAATCAGATGGTGTTTTTCGTAGTAGTCCACGTGGTTGGTTCACCTTCGGTCATGCCACATTTGCCCTCCTTTTCTTTTTCGGTCATATTTGGCATGGGGCTAGAACCTTATTTAGAGATGTTTTTGCTGGTATTGATCCAGATCTAGATGCACAGTTAGAATTTGGAGCATTTCAGAAATTAGGAGACGCTACTACTAAAAGACAAATAGTTTAGATTAATTTAATAAGGTTTTTTTCTATCGGTTTAATAAAAAAATAAATTTGATTTAATAAAAAAAGAATATATATATTATTTTTTTTTTATTTTTTTTTTTTAAAGAAAAGATATTTTCAATTAGTACGAAAGCTATCTCCATACTTCTCACTTATAATAAAATCTATGGAAGCATTGGTTTATACATTTTTATTGGTAGGTACTTTAGGAATAATTTTTTTCGCTATTTTCTTTCGCGAACCACCTAAGATTCAAACTAAAGAAAAAAAATAGTTTTTTTAAGTTTATTTTATTTTTCATAAAAATAAAAAATAATGTACCTTCCCTTTATTTTAGGGAAGGTTCTTAATAATTAATTTAATCTTCATGCTCTTCAAAAGGATCTCTAAGTTCTTTAGAGGGTTGCCCAAAAGCTGTATAAAGAGCATAACCAGTAAAACTCACAAGTGAACACGATATAAATATAGCGACTAATGTTGCAGTTTCCATTTTTAAGTAATTCCAAAAGAATGGTTTATTTTTAATTAATATAATAGTACACAAAGTTAACAAATCTCAACTAATGCAATAAAATTTTATGGCTACACAAATTATTGATGATACTCCCAAAACAAAAGGGAAACGAAGTGGTTTGGGAGATATATTAAAACCACTTAATTCAGAATATGGGAAAGTTGCTCCTGGGTGGGGCACAACACCTTTAATGGGCATTGCAATGGCTTTATTTGCAATTTTTCTAGTTATTATTCTCGAACTTTATAATTCTTCGGTATTATTAGATGGAGTTCCTGTAAGTTGGTAATAACTTAAAAAGGTTCAACAAAAAAATTTAATTTTTTTGTTGAACCTTTTTAAGTTATTGTTTTTATCTTTTAATAAAAAAACTTGTTTTATTTATTTAAGGTAGTTTAATCGTGTAATCAATTAATTAAAGGGTTTATGGATTATGGGTGTGCGACTTGTCTAGATAAATAGAATTTAATAATACAAAACAATTTGTTAGTCTTAAAAAAAAAGATTATTTTATTTTATTAAGTGTTATAAATAAAACATTTAAAGCATAAATTTTTATGAAAATATTAGTAATAGTAAATATTTTTTTTTTATTTCAATTAAACTATGATTAATTTTTTTAAATTTACTAGTGAAATTTCGTTACCAAAATTTTTTTTATTTAATTAAACTTATAAATTTAAAATGGTCATAAAAAAGTATTTACTTGTTATATTTTTTCTTTAGTCATCGGAATATAGTAAAAATCTAAAGTTTATTTATGTTTATTAAATTTCAAACAAGAAAATCTTTATAAAATTGTTATTAATAATACCAATTAAAAAACAAAATTTAAAGTAAAAGATTACTCAAAAAAGCAATTGATATAAATAAAGCGAACTTGAGATAAAAAAATAACAGAATTATATATATATAATTCTTTATATTTAAGCCGTACGAAAAAAATTATCATTTACGGTTTTTAGAGAAGGAATACATAAAAGTTTATCTATCCTAATAAAGTTTATGATTGGTTCGAAGAACGTCTTGAAATTCAAGCAATTGCAGATGATATTACTAGTAAATATGTACCCCCCCATGTCAATATATTTTATTGTTTAGGAGGTATTACCTTAACTTGTTTCTTAGTGCAAGTAGCAACTGGATTTGCTATGACTTTCTATTATCGTCCAACCGTTACTGAAGCTTTTGCGTCTGTTCAATATATCATGACTGAAGTTAATTTTGGTTGGTTAATTCGATCAGTTCATCGATGGTCGGCGAGTATGATGGTTTTAATGATGATTCTACATATATTTCGTGTTTATCTAACAGGAGGTTTTAAAAAACCTCGTGAATTGACTTGGGTTACTGGTGTTATTTTAGCAGTATTAACAGTTTCATCTGGCGTAACTGGATATTCCTCACCTTGGGACCAAATTGGTTATTGGGCTGTTAAAATTGTAACAGGTGTACCTGATGCTATTCCTGTTATAGGATCTCCTTTAGTAGAATCATTACGTGGGAGTGTTAGTGTAGGTCAGTCCACATTAACTCGTTTCTATAGTTTACATACTTTTGTATTACCTCTTTTAACTGCGGTCTTTATGTTAATGCATTTTTTAATGATCCGTAAACAAGGTATTTCAGGTCCTTTATAAATTATTAGAATATAATTGTACTAATTTATACTATAGTAACTTTTTTAATATTAAAAAAGTTACTATAGTATAAATTAGTATAAATAATTTATTGTCATAAATTTTTTATTATTGTAAGTCTTTAAAAAAATTTATGGATTTATTATATTTTATTTAAATAAAATATATATTTATTTTTTGAGACAAATTTAATTATGGGAGTGTGTGACTTGAATTAATTATTAAACTTTGTAGATTTTTTTAATCTACCACATCGGTTATAAAAATAAAATGTGTTGTTATCCCAAATTATGAAAAAAAAAATAAAAAAACTTGGGTAAAAAAAAGAATTTTTCTAAATAAAAATTTCTCTATGATCTAATAAATTCAAAAAAGGCTTCGTAAGATTTAATAAAGACAAATAAATATATCTATTACATTTATGTATATTTATTAAGACTATATGATAAAAAAACTACATTTATTTCTTTTGGGTTTTTTTAATAGAAAAAGATCATGGAAGTAAAAAAAAGGTCTAATGAAAAAAAAAGTTAATATATTAACAAGTTAATTTTAAGTAAGTACATCATTTTAAAATTATTGAAAAAGAGAACTTATGAAAAATAAGACAATCCAAAAATCATACAATAATATAAGTTATTATTAAAAATAGAAGTGTACTTGGATTTTGAATTTTTTTTAACGAAATAAAATTATTTAACTTATTTTATTTATATACACTAAACAACTGATTAAATAATTTTTTTTATTTACATAAAAATAGTTTGAGTTGGATGAATAAAAAATTCATGTCCAATTCTTTAGGGGGAATATTCTTTTACGAATAACCTATCCTAATAACAAAAAAACCTGATTTAAGTGATCCTATATTACGTGCTAAGTTAGCTAAAGGTATGGGACATAATTATTACGGAGAACCTGCTTGGCCTAATGATCTTTCATATATTTCCCCAGTAGTTATTCTAGGTACTATTGCATGTAGTGTAGGTTTAGCTGTTCCAGAACCTTCTATGATAGGTGAACCAGCAAACCCCTTTGCAACTCCTTTGGAAATATTACCTGAATGGTATTTTTTCCCTGTTTTTCAAATACTTCGTACAGTTCCGAATAAATTATTAGGTGTTCTTTTAATGGCTGCAGTACCTGCGGGATTATTAACAGTACCTTTTTCAGAAAATGTAAATAAATTTCAAAATCCTTTTCGTCGTCCAGTAGCAACAACAGTTTTTTTAATTGGTACTGCAGTATCTCTTTGGTTAGGTATTGGAGCAGCCTTACCTATTGATAAATCATTAACTTTAGGTCTTTTTTAAAATATTAGATTAGTTTATTCATTTTTTTAGTAACTAATTAAGATTTAGAGAGAAGTTACTTTAAAGTAACTTCTCTCTAAATCTTAATTAGTTACTAAAAATTGAAATTTATTTAAAATTTATATAATAAAGCCAAAAGGGAATTTGAAAGAAAAAAAGGCTTATTATTTAGTTTAATTTAACATAATTTTTTTTTCTTTTTTACTAATTTCAAGCAATCTCCAAATTTTATTACAATATATTTTTATTTTATACACGTCGTTTTTTTGGAGGTCTACATCCATTATGTGGCATAGGGGTTACATCACGAACAAAATTTAAAATAATACCACTTCTACGAATGGCTCGTAAAGCTGTATCTCGTCCTGGACCAGGACCACTAATCATAACTTCTGCCTGTTTCATACCCTGATCGATCAAAACACGAATAGCATTTTCTGCGGCAGTTTGAGCCGCAAAAGGTGTACTTTTCTTCGTACCTTTGAAACCACAAGCACCTGCAGAAGACCAAGAAACAGCTTGTCCGCGTATATCGGTTACGGTAACAATTGTATTGTTAAAACTTGCTTGAATATGAATAACTCCTTTAGGTATTCTACGTTTACCTTTGCGCAAACTAATTTTTTTTACTAATTTTGGCATAATTATTATTGTTTATTTGTTTTAAAAATTTATTATATTTTAATCTATATATATTTTTGCTTTTAAATACAGAATATTTAAATCTATTTTTTATAATTTTTATTAAAAGCTTAGTTAATAAAAAATTATCCTTGTCTTTGTTTATGTTTTGGATTAGAACAAACTACCATAATTCGTTTTCGTCTACGAATTAATCGACAATTATCACAGATTTTTCTAACAGAAGCACGAACTTTCATTTTTATATTCCTTATCTTTATGTAATTTATAATATAAAAAAAAATTTATATTAAGTTTTTTAATTAATTCTATTTTTGATTCCAACAAGTAATTTAACTATTTTGCGATTTAGCACGAAGGCGATAAGTTATGCGCCCCTTAGTTAAATCATAAGGACTTAATTCTACTTTAACTCGATCTCCTGGTAATATTCTTATATAATTTCGTCTTATTTTTCCTGAAATATGAGTTAAAACTTCACATCCATTGTCTAAACAAACTCGAAACATTGCATTAGGAAGTGATTCTGTGACTATACCTTCCATATCAATCAAATTTTGTTTCTTCATTAAAGGGAAAATCTCCTTTTTTGATTTAACCAACATTAAGAAATATAGTACTAGCTAGCTTTTTTTATTCACAAAGATTTTCCTATCCAAAAGATTTAAATAAAATGTAAATAAATTACCATACATAACATAAAATTTCTCCTCCAATTTTTTTTTCTCTTGCTTCTCGATCTGTCATAATTCCTTGGGACGTTGAGAGAGTAACAATTCCCATTCCACCTAAAACTTTTGGAATTTCTTTATGATTAGAATACATTCTTAAACCTGGTTTGCTAATGCGTCGTAAAGTTGTTATATAAGGTTTTTTTTTTCTTCCTTGGTATTTTAAAGTAAAGACTAAAAAACCATTTTTATTTTCGTGATGTTCCCTAAAATTTTCTATAAAACCTTCTTGTAATAAGATTCTCCCGATATTACGGGTAAGATTAGTGGCTGGTACTTGAACCGTTTTTGTCTTCTCCAAGTTCGCGTTTCTTATATATGTAATCATATTAGCAATAGTATCGTTACTCATGAAAACTCCTTTTTACTATTAATATGGATAAGCTTTTTAATAAGTTTAAAGAAGCTTCTAAGACAAAAAAATAATTTTAGTTTTTTAGAAATTTTTTTGCTAATTGTAAAATGAAAATAGTTTAAAATGAAAATAATTAAAAAATTAAATATCAAAGATATAAATATATATATGTAAAAATAATTGTGGAATAAAAAATAATATTTTTTTTGGACTGATAATAATAATAATATTAAAGAATTAAAGATTTTTTTATTTAAAAGTTAATGTAAAAATAAATATATTTAAAATTTTATTAATTTTGATTAATAAAAAAAAAATATAAAAATTTCTAATTTTTATTTATAATACCTCAGGAGCTAGTGATACAATTTTAGTAAAATTAGATTCTCTTAATTCTCGTGCGACAGGGCCAAAAACACGTGTTCCTTTAGGGTTTCCTTCTTGATTAATAACAACGGCAGCATTATCATCAAATTGTATAATAGTTCCGTTTTTGCGTTTAAGTTCTTTACAAGTTCGTACAACTACTGCTCGAACTATTTCTGATTTTTTCAATGGCATATTCGGCACTGCCTCTTTAACTACGGCGATAATTATATCACCAATATGTGCATATTTACGATTACTTGCACCTAAAATTTGTATACACATCAATTTTCGTGCTCCACTGTTATCGGCCACATTTAAATAAGTTTGAGGTTGAATCATTTTTTTTTAACCCCCCAAAGATTTTGAAATTTAAGGGGGGGGAAAGAATTAAGAAATAAAATATTACTAATTTTTCTTATTTATATAATTATTGTTTTTTTCAATTGACTGTTATAAATGGCTATATTTAATTTTATTTATTTTTTTTGTACAATTGCGGCAGTAATAATTCGAGTACGTATAGGCATTTTGTATGCTGCGATTCTCATAGCCGCTCTAGCAACAGTTTCTGGTATTCCACTTATTTCATACAATATTCTGCCCGGCCTAACAACAGATACCCAATATTCCGGTGATCCTTTTCCTGAACCCATACGTGTTTCTGCAGGTCGCATAGTAATAGGTTTATCTGGAAATATACGTATCCATAATTTTCCACCACGACGTGCATAACGAGTAATTGCTCGTCGTCCTGCTTCTATTTGTCTAGATGTAATCCAAGCTGGTTCAAGTGCTTGAAGGGCAAATTTACCGAAACAGATAGAATTACCTCGAGTAGATATTCCTTTCATTCGTCCTCTATGTTGTTTACGAAATTTTGTTCTTTTAGGGTCATAGTCGATTTTTTTGTCTCTATTCCAAAATCGGACATGAAGGTTTTCTTTCATCCGGCTTCTCATGAATAACATTATTATAAATTTAAATTTTTTCTATTTTTCTTATTTCCTTAGTTAGTAAAAAAGTTTATTAGGTTAATGAAAAAAATAAAAATGATTATTGTAATAATAATAATCTAAAAAATATTGATAATATTTTATAGTAAAGTTTCATGGGCGAATATTAACTTATTTAGTTTTACCTAAAAATAATTAGTTCTATTATTTTTTGCAATTTTTTCAAATTTGGTTTCTTTCGCCATCCCATCTAATAATAATCAAATGTATTTAGTAATTAATTATAGATCACGTCGTTTTCATTACTTTCAATTAAGCGTTTAGGTTTTTTTTTTACAGTGAAGTTTTTCATTTTTTATCATCAAATTTATTAGTCTTTTTTGATGCAAAACTTTTTTATTAAATTAGCCATTATTAAAATAAAAAATTTCCATGTTTTATTACACTGTTTTTTTTTTTAAGCTAATTCTAACCATACGAATTTAATAATAATATAATATGTTATTAAGTTTTGTTTATTATAAAATGCTTTTTGCTTCATAAATATTTTTTATGAAAAAAGGTTTGAAATGAATATTTTTATTATTTAATAATTCATTTATTGAGTTATTTCAATAGAAAGCAAAGAATTAATTTCCAGTTTATATTGGAATATATCGAGTTTTTTCTTTCTTATATTGATTCAAAAAACATCGATTTTAACGAGTCACACACTAAGCATAACAACTTTTTTGAAATGTTAATAAAATTATAAATAAATTTTTAAAATAATAAAAACAAGAATAATTTTAATATTGAGATATAAAAAACAAATTATTTTTCATCTTGGAATATCCAAATTTTTATTCCTAATACTCCATAAATCGTTTGAGCTGGATAATAACAATAATCAATTTTAGCTCGAAGAGTTTGTAAAGGAACTCTACCTTCTCTGGCCCATTCTACACGAGCTATTTCAGCTCCATTAAGACGTCCGGCAATTTGTATTTTAATACCTTTTATATTCGTTTTCTTCGCTAATTCAATAGCTTTTTTCATGGTTCTTCTAAAAGCAACTCGACTTTCTAACTGTAAAGCAATATATTCTGCAAGAATATTAGGTTCTCCATATGGCTTTGTTACTTCCGTCAAAGTCATACGAAGTTTACGATCTCCAGGAATCAAAATATTTTGCACATCTGTTTTTAATTGTTCAATACCACGACTACGGTTTTCTACCAATAATGCAGGAAATCCTGTATATATTTCAACTTGAATCAAATCCGTTTTTCTTTTTATCTCAATACGAGCAATTCCTCCATAATTTGAAGAATTTCTTATATTTTTATATACATAATTTTCAATACAATAACGCATTTTATGATCTTCTTGGAGAAGTTTAGAATAATTTTTTGGCTGTGCAAACCAATAAGAATGATGGTTTTGAGTCACACCAAGTCGAAAACCAAGTGGGTTAATTTTTTGTCCCATGCTCTTTTTCCTTTCTAAATGATATTAGCATAATTTTTTTTATTGATTTTTAGTTTTTACGAAAATGGTTATATGACAAGTAGGTTTATGTATAGGATACCCTCGTCCTTGAGCTCTTGGTTGAAACCTTTTCAAAACAGCACCTTCATCTACCTTCGCTTCACTTATAATCAAATTAGCTTTGCTAATATTTAAATTATTGCTTGCATTTGCTGCTGCCGAAGAAATTAGTTGTAATATGGGGTAACATGCTCGATAAGGCATAAACTCTAATATCATAAGTGCCTCTTCATATGAACGACCCCGAATTTGATTAACCACTCTCCGGGCCTTATGGGGAGACATACGTATATGTTTAGCCAAAGCTCGAGCTTCTAAATTTGATTTGTTATATTTCATCAAGCTTTACCTCCTAATTAACGACGAGATTTTTTATCACTTTTTGCATGTCCCCGAAAATTTCGTGTAGGTGCAAATTCGCCTAATTTATGACCTATCATACGATCTGTTATATAAATAGGTAAATGTTCTTGTCCATTATGAACAGCAATAGTATGTCCAATCATTGTGGGTACAATAGTAGATGCGCGAGACCAAGTAACTACAATTTTTCTTTCCTTTTTTAAATTAAGATTTTCAATTTTTTTTAGTGAATGATCAGCTACAAAAGGGCCTTTTTTTAGTGAACGTGTCATTGCTAACTACCTTCTGTTTCTATGTATATTTTTTTTTTCAAGTTTTTTTTTAATTTAATTATCCAGTTTTGCGACGACGTAAAATTAAAGGATCACTGTACTTTTTAATTTTTCGAGTTCTTTTTCCAAGTGCAGTCCGACCCCATGGAGTTAATGGTTTTTTTCTCCCGATAGGAGCTCGGCCTTCACCACCTCCATGCGGATGATCTATGGGATTCATAACAACCCCTCTTACTCGGGGACGTTTTCCCAGCCATCGTTTTGATCCGGCTTTACCCATATTTTTATTGTTAGTATCAGCATTTCCAATTTGTCCAACTGTGGCTAGAGAATTTTGGGATACTAAACGAACTTCGCCAGAAGGTAATCGTAAAGTAGCTAGTTTACCTTCCTTTGCGATTGGTTTGGCTACAGCTCCAGCAGTTCTTACTAATTGTCCACCTTTACCAGGTGTTATTTCTATATTATGTATGGCAGTGCCTAAAGGCATATTGGTTGAAGTAGACTCTTGTTTCGTTTCATAAATGAAACAAAGTCTCTTCCCAAACTGTACAAGCCTTTCTCAAGGCATACAGCTTTCTAGATGTATATTTTGTTATATAATTTAATTGATAATTATTTTTATTATAATTATTTTATTATTATTATCATCTTCAATTACATCCGAGCTTTTTCATCATCTAACGTACTTTTTTTGTATAACGTTAGAATGAATGACTTTATAAATTTACGTTAACATGTTTTGTTTAATAATAACTTAGGAGGCTTGTTTTTTTTTGATAAAAATCATTTTGCAGTTTCAAAATTGCCTCTGACCATCAATTTGAATATGATTAACTTATTTCTATTTATTAAATAAGAATTAAAAAAATAAGTATTGCCAATATTTTATATGCTTAAGTTAAAAATGAAAATTTCTCCATATTATAATATCTTTAAATTTTTTATTCTAATATTAAAATATTATAGTAAAAAACTATATCACAAGCTATTGTTCCCTTTTAGTTTCCTTTTAAGGTTTATCGTAATAATTTTTTTTATTATAACTTAATTAGTGATCAATTTATAGATTTTACTGCAAATCTACTTGGTTTATTCCAATTACGTAAATAAATAATTCAAACCGCACTCAAAGGTAAGGCATTTCCTATTAAAATAGGAGCTTCATTACTAGAGACAACTGTATCCCCAATTTCTATTCCGCGAGGGTGTAAAATATATTTTTTTTCTCCATCTTCATAATGTATAAGACATATATTTGCAGTACGATTAGGATCATATTCGATGGTTGTAATTTTTCCTGAAATATTTTTCTTGTTTCGTCGAAAATCAATTTGACGATATAAACGTTTGTGACCTCCTCCTCTGTATCGACTAGTAATAATTCCTTGATTATTACGCCCTTGTTTATTATGTTGTCGAAAAGTTAGTTTTTTTTGAGGATGACATTTAACTATTTCTTCAAAATCTAGTACAGAACGATTTCGTGTGCCTGGAGTGTAGGCTTTGTATAAACGTATAGTCATAAATAAGGTAGATAAGAATTAAAAAATTTTATTTGTTTGAAAATAGTGGAATAGAATAACCAGATTGAAGTGTAATAATCATCCGTTTATAGCGTACTGAATGTCCTATAATTGGACCTATTCTTTTTTTTTTCTCTGGCGGTATATGACTATTTATTGCTTTTACTTTTACATTAAAAAAATTTTCAATCCATTTTTTGATTTGTGTTTTAGTAGATTCTTTATCAACATCAAAAGTGTATTGATTTTTTTCTAATAAACGAATTGTTTTTTCTGTAAGTACCGGATATTTTATCTCATCCATAATTCTTTTTTGCTCCTTTTTTCTGAAAAAATACTTTAAAATATTTTTTTACTAAAGTTTTTATTTAATTTATTTTTTTTTCCGTAAAATTCAACATCGATTAATTGTAACAAAAAAAGTTTGCATTTTATAGACCTTTTTTTTTTTATTAAGCTTATTATATTACTACCAATATGTATAATTTATTAAGTTTTTTCAAATACAAGTTTTTTTATTTTATGTATATATTTTTAATAATTTTAATTTTATTGATGCATCCAACAGGAGTTGAACCTGCGAATTCGCCAATTATGAGTTGGGTGCTTTAACCGTTCAGCTATGGATGCTATTTTTTTATTAAAAACCAATGATTTATTTTTATATATTATACTATAATCTTTTTAATAAAAAAATAGAAA